GAGGTGTCGGAATCTACTTCAACCAATATGCCATTAGGCACTGCTATTCATAACATCGAATTAATACCTGGAAAGGGTGGACAATTAGTCAGAGCGGCTGGAACTGTTGCGAAAATTATTGCGAAAGAAGGTAAATTAGTAACATTGAGATTACCATCGGGCGAAATTCGCTTGATACCCCAAAAATGTTTGGCAACAATTGGCCAAATTGGAAACATCGACGCAAACAATATAAGAATAGGTAAAGCAGGATCTAAACGTTGGTTGAATAAACGACCAAAGGTGAGAGGGGTAGTCATGAATCCTATTGATCATCCACATGGAGGTGGGGAAGGCAGAGTGCCAATTGGTCGTAAAAAACCATTAACTCCCTGGGGTCATCCCGCACTTGGAAAAAGAAGTAGGAAAACTCATAAATATAGTGATACTCTTATCCTACGTCGCAGAATGAACTAAGAAATAGAAAGGAAAAATAAAGGATTATTGGCAATGACACGTTCGATAGATAAAGGTCCCTTTGTAGCTGATCATTTATTAAAAAAAATTGAGAATTTGAATCTCAGGGGAGAAAAAAAAATAATAATCACGTGGTCACGTGCATCTACCATTGTACCTACAATGATTGGTCATACAATTGCTATACATAATGGACAAGAACATTTACCAATTTATATAACAGATCGTATGGTTGGTCACAAATTGGGAGAATTTGCTCCGACACGAATTTTCCAGGGACATGCAAAAAATGATAGAAAATCTCGACGTTAATTATAAGATAATTTTCAATGAAAACTTTAACAAACTCTAACCTAAAAATTAAAGCTTTGAACAAGCATATTCGTATGTCGCCACACAAAGTCCGGAGAGTGGTTAATCAAATTCGTGGACGTTCCTATGAACAAGCGCTTATGATATTAGAATTCATGCCATATCGAGCCTGTAATCCCATATTGAAATTACTATCTTCGGCGGCTGCCAATGCAAATCATAATTTTGGACTAAACAAAAGTGATTTATTTATAAATGGAATCGAAGTAAATAAAGGAAGTATTTTGAAAAGATTACAACCGAGGGCTCAAGGACGAGGTTATCCCATACATAAACCTACTTGTCATATAACAATTATAATGGGAATAATTTCTGAATAAAAAATTATAATTTTCTTAATAGGATCCAGAACAAAATATATGGGACAAAAAATAAACCCACTTGGTTTTAGACTCGGTATAACGCAGAGTCATCATTCGTATTGGTTTGCTAAACCAAACAAATATTCCAAATTATTTGAGGGCGATAGACAAATACGTAATTGTATCGAATTTTTTGTGAAAAAACATATAAGAAATTCTTCAAATTATGGTGGAATCGCACGTATCGAAATTCAAAGAAAAACAGATTTAATTCAAGTTGAAATATATACGGGTTTCCCTGCTTTATTGGTGGAAAATCGTGGACGAGGAATCGAACAGTTAAAAACTGATGTACAAAACGTATTGAATCCTATAGACAAACGACTTAGATTAACCTTAATTGAAATAATCAAACCTTATGAAGAACCGAATATTCTAGCAGAATATATTGCTTTACAATTAGAAAGCAGAGTAGCTTTTAGAAGAACTATGCGAAAAGCTATTGAATTGGCGAAAAAAGGAAATATTGAGGGTATAAAAATACAAATAGCTGGGCGTTTAAACGGAGCAGAAATAGCTCGTGTCGAATGGGCTCGGGAGGGGAGGGTTCCTTTACAGACTATTCGAGCTAAAATAGATTATTGTTATTATGCGGCTCAAACTATATATGGAGTATTAGGAATAAAAGTTTGGATATTTCGGAGCGAGGAATAATAATAATAATATTATTATTTCTTTTTTTCTCAACGAATTTTATTATAAATTTAACATTAAAAACTTGCTATGCTTAGCGTGTGACTCGTATATATCATCTTTTTGACCTTATCCATCAAAATTTTGATAAAATCTAGTTTTTTACTAGAAAAATTCATGATTATGAAATGGAATGAACCATTTAACCAATTAACTAAAATAAAACATATCTATGATAAAAATACTTTTTAGATTAATTTTTCCACAAAAATATAAAATGTTTCTTTGTGAAGCGGAATAAAACGCAAAATTAATACGTATGGTTGATAGAGAGATAAAAAAGTCTCGGACAGTATTACAGAGCAAGAAGAGAGAAAGGAGTTTAGATTCAATTAAAATTAAGGGAATTGAATAATGAACCGTAACTCAACTGAGGAGAAAAAACCTAATCGAAAAAACATTAAATCATGAAAACGGGGAAATCTACGAACTTACTATTTATTCGTTAGGCTGGGATGACAAAAAAAACCAAATGAAATAGCTTCTTAAACTCATTTTAGAGTTGATATTTGTCCATGATTTTTATTTTCCACAAAAAATTAGAAAAATATTTTTAAATTTTTTGTTCATGAGGAGCCGGATGAAAAGAAATTTTCATGTCCGATTCTGAAGTAGCGAAGAGATTCGACTATAACCCCAAAAGAACAAAATTTCGTAAACAACATAGAGGAAATTTGAAAGGAATAGCTATTCGAGGCAATTCAATTTGTTTCGGAAAATATGCCCTTCAAGCGCTTGAACCAGCTTGGATTACATCTCGACAGATAGAAGCTGGGCGAAGAGCAATAACCCGTTATGCCCGCCGTGGTGGCAAATTATGGATTCGTATATTCCCTGATAAACCAATTACTATACGGCCTGCAGAGACTCGTATGGGTTCCGGTAAAGGATCACCTGAATATTGGGTCGCTGTAGTTAAACCTGGCAAAATACTTTATGAAATAAGTGGAGTATCTGGAAATATTGCTAAAGCCGCGATGAAAATTGCTGCATACAAAATGCCTATACGTACGACTTTTATTACAACCAATGAGAAATACGGAAAACTATAAAAAAGTATATTTTTTTTCTATCAACATAATATTCAATTTTTTTACCCTCTCCCTCTCCAAATAAACATATTGAAGTTTTTATGGGGGGAGAGGCCCATAACCGAGAAAAATGATTCAACCCCAAACTTATTTAAACGTTGCAGATAATAGTGGAGCTCGAAAACTCATGTGTATTCGAGTTATAGGAACAAGTAATCGTAAATATGCTAACATTGGTGACATTATAATTGCTGTTGTTAAAGAGGCAGTTCCCAATATGCCGATAAAAAAATCAGAAATAATTAGAGCAGTTATTGTACGTACTCGAAAAGAATTTAGACGTAATAACGGCTCAATAATTAAATTTGATGATAATGCAGCCGTTGTTATTAATCAAGAGGGAAACCCAAAGGGAACACGTGTTTTCGGCCCAATCGCTAGGGAATTAAGAGAAGCAAATTTTACAAAAATAGTTTCATTAGCTCCAGAAGTTTTATAAAAAATTCCTATATTGAGACGACCTATAACATAAAATTAAGTTACAAATTCAAAATTTAGTAAAAAAATTTTTCAAACTTTGTTATGTCTACTAATTTTATTTTAATCAAAATTTTTTGTTTCTTAGTCACACGCGAAAGGAAACACGTAGAAAAAATATTTTTTTGATCAATTCAGGGAGTTTTTATGGGTAATGATACCATCGCTAATATGATAACATCCGTAAGAAATGCAAATTTGGGAAAAATAAAAACTGTTCAGGTACCTGCTACTGCTGCAACTAGAGGTATTGCAAAAATTCTATTACGAGAAGGTTTTATAGAGGATTTTATTGATAATCAAAAAAATAAGAAAAATTTCTTAATTTTAAATTTGAAATATCAGGGAAAGAGAAAGAAAGCTTATATAACGACTTTGAGACGTATTAGTAAATCAGGTTTACGAATATATTCTAATCATAAAGAAATTCCAAAAGTTTTAGGTGGTATGGGAATTGTAATTCTTTCAACTTCCGTCGGAATTATGACTGATCGAGAGGCTCGACGAGAGAAAATTGGAGGAGAATTATTATGTTATGTATGGTAATTCGAAATATATAATCTTTATAAGAAGAACTAGTTAAAACTGTTTTTACCAACATTAGTTAACTTAAAGGAACATTTTCATATTAATGAAGAAACAAAATTTGATTGATATGGAAGGCGTAGTCACGGAATCGCTTCCGAATGCAATGTTTCGTGTTTGTTTAGATAATGGATGTCAAGTATTGACTCATATTTCGGGTAGAATACGAAGGAATTATATACGCATATTGCCCGGGGATAGGGTGAAAGTAGAATTAAGTCCATATGATTTGACTAAAGGTCGTATAACATATAGATTACGTGCAAGATCTTCAAATAATTAAGAAAAAATTTGTGTATGAAAAGGGAAAAATATGAAGATCCGCGCTTCTGTCCGTAAAATCTGCGAGAACTGTCGCTTAATCCGTCGTCGCAGACGAATAATGGTTGTTTGTTCTAACCCAAAACATAAACAGAGACAGGGTTAAAAAAAAATATATTTAATGTTACTTTGAATATAGTACATCAAATTATATACATATATACAGTAAACTATGCCGAAATCTATACGAAAAATTAATCTACGTAAAGGTAAACGTAGACTGCCCAAAGGAGTTATTCATATCCAAGCGAGTTTCAATAATACCATTGTAACCGTCACCGACATACGCGGACAGGTTGTTTCTTGGTCTTCCGCTGGTGCTTGCGGATTCAAAGGCGCCAAAAAAAGCACACCATTTGCTGCTCAAACTGCCGCGGAAAATGCTACTCGAATTTTAATCGACCAGGGTTTGAAACAAGCTGAAGTTATGATTAATGGCCCAGGTCCAGGAAGGGATACAGCATTACGAGCTATTCGCAGAAGTGGTATCATACTAAGTTTTGTCCGTGATGTAACACCCATGCCACATAATGGCTGTAGACCTCCAAGAAAAAGACGTGTATAAAAAAAACCTATTCTGATAAAAATATTAATATGATTCAAGATGAAATTGGTGGAGTATCTCCTCAACAAATGTTACAATGGAGGTGTATTGAATCCAGGATGGAGAGTAAACGTCTTCTTTATGGAAGATTTGCCATCTCACCTTTTAGGAAGGGCCAAGCCAATACAGTTGGGATAGCTATGCGTAGGGCATTACTCAATGAAATTGAGGGAGCATCAATAACATCTGTTGAAATAAAAAGAGTTAAACATGAATACTCTACAATAACTGGTGTTCAAGAATCAATTCATGATATTTTAATAAATCTAAAAGAAATTGTTTTAAAAAGTGATTCTTATGAACCCCAAAAAGCCTATATTTCTATATACGGACCGAAGAAAGTAACTGCACACGATATAAAAGCACCCGCATCGATTAGAATAATTGATAATACACAATATATTACAACTTTAACTGAAGCTATTTCATTAGATATTGAATCAAATATTGAAAAAGATCGTGGATATCGTATAGAAAATTTACAAAAATATCGAGATAGTCTTTTTCCAATAGACGCTGTATTTATGCCGATAAGAAACGTTAATTACAGTGTTCATTCATTCGGGATGAGGGAAAAAATAAAAGAAATACTGTTTCTTGAAATATGGACTGATGGAAGTTTAACTCCAAAAGAAGCACTTTATGAAGCCTCTCGAAATCTAATTGATTTATTTATTCCTTTGATAAATTCAGAAAGAAAAGAGGTTGATTCTACGGTGGAGGAAAGAAACGAATCCAATACAGCTTGTTTGCCTTTTCAAGTATTATCGCCTGAGACGGAGGAAATGACAAAAAATACTGCTTTTAAACATATATTTATCGATCAATTAGAATTACCAGCCAGAGCTTATAATTGTCTTAAAAGAATTGATGTCCATACAATAGCTGATTCATCAAATTACAGTGAAAATGATTTAGTGAAAATCAAAAATTTTGGTAAAAAATCGGTAGAACAAGTACTAGAAGCTTTGAAAAAACGTTTTTCAATCGATTTATCAAAAAAATAAATAGATCTTTTTTCTTATTAAGAACTATCCAAAAATCGCTTTTTTATTTTTTCCCAAAAAAGCGATTTTTGGATAGTTCTTTCCTTTATTTCTGAAAATTTGTTTTTCGATACGAAAAAACAAATAATAATTAATAATTTTTAGAATAATCCCAAAGTCAAAGATTTATCGATTGGTAAAGCAGCTCCGATACCTAACCATACAGCTGTGACGGTACCAACTAGAGACACTGTAGTAGCTACTGGACGACGGAACGGATTTTGAAATTTATTGACATTCTCTAAAAAAGGTACTATTGATAATCCAGCTGGTACTGCAGCCATTAAAAGTACACCCAACAATTTATTAGGTACTGTACGAAGTATTTGAAACACTGGAAAGAAATACCATTCCGGTAATATTTCCAAAGGGGTTGCGAAAGGATTTGCAGGTTCCCCAATCATTGAAGGTTCTAAAACAGCTAAACCTACGGTGCATGCGATAGTTCCTAAAATAACTACTGGAAAAATATATGAAAGATCATTTGGCCAAGCAGGTTCTCCATAATAATTATGCCCCATACCTTTTGCTAATTTAGCTCGTAATATAGGATCACTCAAATCAGGTTTTTTTGTTATTGGGATAGGTTAAACCCCCCAAGGAACTGGACGCGATACTTTTTTATCATCCAGCTCAAGTATCAACCAAAAAAAAATATATATATATATTTTTTTTTTCCAATAATACTCAGGATCCAAATAAATTCATTTTATTGCTTTTTGGATAGTCTCTACTTAATTTATATCTTTCACTAGATACAAAATTATGACTCATTAATTAGTTTACCGTTCAATTATCTTTCCTTAGATTTTTTTCTATTTATTCCGATATTTTTTTCAATGCAACAGGAATGAATGCATTTACACACTATATCTTTGTATTTCAAGAGATATAAGAAAAAACTTATTTGAATTTGACGAAATCCAGTTTTTAGATAAATCATAGAATTAAATTTTTTAATAAAGAACTACTAAACCCAAGTTTTTATTTCTTTTTACAAAAACGGAATAATTGGGATAAAAACACATAATCATGTGACAGATAGAATCAAATTTCTGTATGATAGAACTAATTATTAATAAAGTCACACACTCCCATAATTCATTTTTTCCTTTTTTCAAAAAATTCAGTTTTTTAATACACGAAAAATCTAACTATCGAATAGGCTGATAGAAAACTAAATCCATTATTAAGAGTTACTGATCAAATTGTAATCTAGATTTATCAGTCTATATACTATAATGGTCCTGAAATACCTTGTTTACGAATCATTAAAAAATGCATCAACATTACTATTGCGGTGGGAGGTGGTAATACGAAAGTATGTAGACTATAAAAACGAGTTAATGTTGATTGACCCACACTAACACTTCCTCTTAATGATTCAACCAATGGAGATCCAATTATTGGAATAGCTTCCGGAACACCAGTTACAATTTTAACTGCCCAGTAACCAATTTGGTCCCAAGGTAATGAATAACCTGTAACGCCAAAAGAAACAGTTAATACCGCCAAAATAACACCAGTAACCCAAGTTAATTCGCGTGGTTTCTTGAAACCCCCCGTCAGGTAAACACGAAAAATATGTAAAATCATCATTAAAACCATCATACTCGCTGACCATCTATGGACTGAGCGAATTAACCAACCAAAATTGACTTCCGTCATTATATATTGAACTGATGAAAAAGCTTCAATTACGGTGGGACGATAATAGAAGGTCATTGCGGAACCAGTAGCGACTTGAACCAAAAAACAAGTTAAAGTAATCCCACCTAAACAATAAAAGATATTAACATGGGGAGGGACGTATTTACTGGTGATATCATCTGCAATCGCCTGAATCTCCAGACGCTCTTCAAACCAATCATATACTTTATTGAGATAGGTAATGAAGAAGACTTTCCCCCTCAAAAAACCGTAAATGATTATTTATAATCATACGGCTAAAACGATAAATTTTAAATATATCAATATATTTAGAATTTGAAATCGCCATTATCTCAAGTTGGTTCGTATATTCAGTCTTTACATGAATTGTAATTAAATTTTGAGGAATCTATTTATTTGTGAGTTGAATTCAACACCAAGATTATCTTGTTCAAATCGTAATAATTATTTATAAAACTTTAGATTCTCATTACGCTCCGATGACTTATAAAAAAAATTTAATGGATTGAACTTTTTTTTATCATCTATATCTAACAAAATTTTTTCCGCTATTTATTTAAAAATTTTTAAATAAATAGCAAAAAAAATTTTGTTAATTTGGGTCGATTACGGAGTCGAATAAATAGGTTTATAGGAATTAATCATAGTTTCAATTTCTATTATTTTCGTGCTTCAGATGCTAATAATTCGAGAAACATCTGACAAAATAAAACTTCATTTATGATGAGAGGGTTACAAATCCCATATTATTGATAAATCGATTGATACAACCGAGCCGCACACCCATATTCGAACAATCCTTCTGATTAATTTAATAATTACACGATTAAACTACCTAAAATTTGAAAAAATTATTTTATCTAAATTACAAATATTTTTTAGAACATTTATTTTTATTCAAGTTTTAGATATTACCAACTAACTGGAACTCCATCTAGTAAAACAGATGAATTATAAAGTTCTAAAATGATAACTGAGGAGATAGCAAAAAGAGCCATTGCAATACCCATAAGAGGAGTTGTTCCCCAACCAGGGGCTACTTTCCCATATTCTGAATTTAGTGGTTTTAATATATCACCTATACCACTTTTTTTTCCGCCGGTTCTTGGCGCATCATCAATTATTTGTGTAGCCATAAATTTTTCTGATTAAGTTGAGATTTGTTAACTTTGTGTACTATTATATTAGAAATATACATTGAAAATATACCTTACTTTTGGAATTACTTAAAAAATGGAAACTGCAACTTTCGTCGCTATCTTCATATCTTGTCTACTTATCAGCTTTACCGGTTACGCCCTTTACACTGCTTTCGGAAAACCTTCTAATGAATTAAGAGATCCTTTTGAAGAACATGAAGATTAGATATAACTAATGACTTTCTCTTGAGTTGAGAGAGTCATTGGTCATAAAAAATATTATTTTTTTCCCTTGCTTGGTACTTTAGGAGGTTCCCTGAAAAAAATAGCAAAGAAAATAATTCCTAATGTACCTATCAACAAAAATGTATAAACCAATGCTTCCATATGTTTGTATATTGGGTAAAAATTTACAAAGAATTTTTGTATTGATCAAATGATTATTTCTTTCGGGGAACTAAAAAAGTTGAAGAAATTTAAACATTTGGTTATACTCAGTTTTATATTTGTTAGAAAAAAAACATAGAAATATATTTTAGATTCCCTATCTTTTGGTAGTTAAATCTCCCAATTTTTGAAAGGCTCCAAATTCGAGTTGAGCATCCAAATCCGGATCGATACCTGCAAAAACATCTCGGAACAATGTTCTAGCACCGTGCCAGATATGGCCAGAGAAGGAAAGAAGAGCAAATGTGGCATGACCAAAGGTAAACCAACCTCGTGGACTACTACGGAAAACCCCATCGGATTTTAACGTAGCACGATCAAATTCAAAAATTTCACCCAATTGAGCACGTCTAGCATATTTTTTCACAGTAGCAGGATCATCGAAAGTAACACCGTCAAGTTCACCACCGTAAAATTCAACAGTTACACCTACTTGTTCAACACTATATTTAGATTCTGCTCTTCTGAAAGGAACATCAGCTCGCACAATCCCTTCTTCATCTACTAAAACAACCGGAAAAGTTTCAAAAAAGGTTGGCATACGGCGTACAAAAAGTTCGTGGCCTTCTTTGTCTTTGAAAACAGCATGACCTAACCAACCAACCGCTATCCCATCTCCATTATCCATTGCCCCAGCTCGAAATAAACCACCCTTTGCTGGGTTATTACCAATATAATCATAAAAAGCTAATTTCTCAGGAATTTTAGACCAAACTTCTGATAAATTAGAATTTTCTGCTTTTCCTGAACGAATTCGGCGATCTATTTCTTGTTGAAAAAAACCTTGATCCCATTGGTAACGCGTAGGGCCAAACAATTCGATTGGAGTCGCTGCAGAGCCATACCACATGGTTCCGGCGACGACGAAAGCGGCAAAAGAGACAGCAGCAATACTACTCGATAGGACTGTTTCAACATTTCCCATACGTAAACCTTTATACAATCTTTGAGGAGGACGAACACTCGAATGAAATAAACCTGCTAATATTCCCAAAATGCCTGCAGCAATATGATGAGAAGCAATTCCCCCTGGAACAAAAGGATCGAAACCTTCTGCACCCCAAGCTGGTGCTACAGGTTGGATTTTTCCAGTTAATCCATAAGGATCTGATACCCAGATACCAGGGCCAAATAAACCTGTAACATGAAAAGCACCAAATGCGAAACAAAGTACTCCTGAAAGAAACAAATGAATTCCAAAAATTTTAGGCAAATCAAGTGATGGTTTACCCGTCCGTTCATCACGAAATAGTTCTAAATCCCAAAAAACCCAATGCCAAATTGCTGCCGGGGATGATAAACCAGATAATATAATATGTACTACAGCAACACCTTCATAGCTCCATATACCAGCATTGCTTATAGTTTCTCCAGTGATACTCCAACCTCCCCATGATTTGGTGATTCCTAAACGTGTCATGAACGGTATAACGAACATACCTTGTCTCCACATCGGATCGAGAACGGGGTCTGAAGGATCAAAAACAGCTAACTCATACAAAGCCATCGAACCGGCCCAACCAGACACTAATGCAGTATGCATTAAATGCACAGCGATTAAGCGACCGGGATCGTTCAAAACAACAGTATGAACGCGATACCAAGGTAAACCCATAAAATACCCCTTTCTCAAAGAGAATTTAAACTCTATGTAACTTTCTTTTATATGAAAAACTGATATTATTTGTTAAACCCCCTTTAATCATCCCGAGGTTTAATCTTATTAAAATACTGATAAGTCCTCTTCTACCGAATAAACATAATCAAAAACATTTTAGCATTTGTGTATTCGGTATCACAGCATAGGAATTGGTCCCACTCGTTATTTGAATCGAATCAGATTCGATTCAAATAACGAGTTTACATAGATAATATAGTAATTTAATAATATATTATATTAATATTTTACTATTATAATATAACCTGAGTATAATAATGATAATAATATATTTATCTAAAGAATTACGTTTTAGAATCATTGGGTTGTATCTAATTAATGTAGATATAAAATAGAATATGCCTATTGGTGTTCCGAAAGTTCCTTTTCGTCTCCCCGGAGAAGAAGATGCCGTATGGATTGACGTATAGTGCGACTTATTAAACCTTTCAATTATATGGAATCTAGATCCGTCATTCTATCCGACTGAATTATAGACTACTCACTTGAACTTGATGGATATCAAAAAGCCTGAAGCGTGAGATTGTAATAAAAAACTTATTAATTAGAGAAAATCTATGGTTAATTTCAATAAATAAAGTACTTGAACTTCTTTCAATAATTTAATCAGTCATAGACTAAAGAACTGAGAATTTATAACTAAAAAATTAAAATTATTTGTTTATATGTACGAATAAGAATCGGATAAAATTTATAACGAAGTGGAACATAAACCTAAAGATTTAAATTGGAAATTACTATGGAAATAGAAAAAATTGGTGTAATGATATTCAAAAAGAATACATCAATACAGAATATTCGAAGTTCTATTCGCAAAATGCTAACTTGAACAATGAAATGTAAAAAATCTATAATTTTTTCAAATGATTAAGCTGTATGCCATTCAAAAATGCTTGTACAGTTCCTATGAGAAAAAGATGACAAATTTATCTTAATCAATCGACTTTATCGAGAAAGATTACTTTTTTTGGGTCAACAAGTAGATGATGAAATAGCAAATCAACTTATTGGTATTATGATGTATCTTAACGGCGAAGATGAAAATAAAGATATGTATTTATATATAAATTCTCCAGGTGGAGCAGTTCTAGCGGGAATTTCCGTTTATGACGCTATGCAGTTCGTAGTCCCTGATGTACATACAATTTGCATGGGATTAGCAGCTTCAATGGGTTCTTTTATCTTAACCGGTGGAGAAATAACCAAACGTATAGCACTACCTCACGCTTCGTGTCAATGTGTTTTTCTTTCAGATTCATGTCTAACACTCGGAACGAGAAATGGAAAATAACACGACATATTTATTTTATACGAAACGAGAAAAATTCAGTATAAATTATAGTTTTATCAGTGAATTCATTTTAGCGTCATAAATTCGTAAATAAAAATTATTTATAATAATTTAATTGAAAGAAACTTTGTAATTGCTAGATAAAAGTAAGGGGGGACAATAACCTATTTTTTTTTATGGTAATCGAACGATCGTAAAATATAGTCAAAGATGGTTTTTATAGATTATAATAACATCTTAAGAATTTTGAAATTATCTTAAAGATTTCTATATTTATACATCTATATATAGAGCTGTATGCACAAAAAAATGCATGTACAGTTCATTTCCTTTTTTCATTTCAAATTTTAAATAAAAATTAAAATATTAGTTAGTATTAGTTAGGGTAATGATTCATCAACCGGCTAGTTCTTACTATGATGGACAGGCTGGTGAATGTATTATGGAGGCCGAAGAAGTTTCGAAACTTCGCGATTGTATTACCAAAGTCTATGTACAGAGAACAGGAAAACCTTTATGGGTTATTTCCGAAGATATGGAAAGAGATGTTTTTATGTCAGCAGAGGAAGCAAAAGTTTATGGTATTGTTGATTTAGTTGCTATAGAAAATGGTTCAAATTCTAGAAATAATTAAGGATAGAATATAAACTCACAAATATTACATAATTTGTTAAGGTTAAGTTTAATCCAAACCGAAAAATTCTGCATACCAATTGTAATGCCTACTATTCAACAACTTATTCGAAATAAAAGACAGCGAATTGAAAATAGAACAAAATCTCCTGCTCTTAAGGGATGTCCTCAACGTCGAGGAGTATGTACTAGAGTGTATGTGCGACTTGTTTGAATCAACAGCTTTTTCTACATCTTAGATAACTATTGCAGATTGAATCTTTTATACTAAGAAAAGGTGAAGATATATCATTTATTTGAAATGAAATTTATAGTTTTTTCTGGTGCAAATCCGATCGATCGTCTTTATTTCTGATAGAAAAAAGTTTCTCAATGGTAGCGATTGATCATCAATCCATTAAGCGAGAAAAGGAGTTACAATTTTTAATGATTTACTCAAGAAATTAGATGAAAAAAATGAGGTCAGCTATACAGCAAACTTTTTTTAATAACATGCCACAAATGACTTTTTATCTTTCATCTCAATTATATAAAAAAGCTCAGAATCAGGATTTATACAAGTAACTGATACTAATAAAATTTAGCTTTGGGGGTTAGAAAGGACCAAATCATTGAAGCGAAAACTATAGAAACAAAGGAATTCATGATTTCACTTAGTTAGAGGTATCACTCCTCTCTCAATAAGAGATTATCAAATCCAAAAAAATCATGTTGAGGAAAGTTATAACAGCAAAAGCTTTTGGAATTTTTTCTTTTATACATTAGAAATACTAAATATATATGAAAAATATAACAGAATTTTGGAATGAATTATTTTTTATACGATATAAAACTTTTCTGATAATTTGAAGGAGCATAGACTAAAATGACTAGGGTTAAACGTGGTTGCGTCGCACGCAAACGTCGTAAAAATATTCTTACACTCACATCTGGATCTCGTGGAACTCATTCAAAACTTTTTCGCACTGCCAACCAACAAGGGATGAAGGCATTAGCAGCCTCTCATCGTGACAGGGGTAAGAAGAAGAGAAATCTACGTCGTTTGTGGATTATCCGACTTAATGCAACAGCACGAGATAATGGAATTTCTTATAGCAAACTAATCCAATATTTGTATCAAAACGGAATTTTTTTAAATCGAAAAATACTTGCTCAAATATCTATATTAGATAAATTTGCCATTTCTAAGATAATAAATACAATAACAAGGAGAGAAAAATAACGAAAGAACCTCTCTGGTAAGCTTTAAAAATCAATCTTCCGAGAGGTTCTAATAAATAAAATGAATATGATGAGATAGATAGTTTTAAGGAAAAAATAACAAACTAATTTTCGTTATTGGTGAAAGGTGATAAAGCCAAAACACGAGCTCGTTTAATCGCTAAGGTAAGAAAACGTTGTTGTTTCGAAGTCAATCTATTAGTTCTTCTAGATAAGATTTTTCCTTGCTCACTAACAAATCGTCTAAGCAAACTTATATTTTTATAGTCAATAAATTCTCCAGATCTAATTGCTGGAATACGTTTACGAGAGGATCTTCTAGATTTGGTCATAAATTAATTATATCATTCAAATATTCTTCATTTTTTTATTTCCCTGTGGATGGTATGACGACCACAATAACGACAAAATTTCTTCAATTCCAATCTCATTGATGTATTACGACGGTTTTTCCGCGTTGTATATCGGGAAATCCCTTTATATCTTTTTTCAAAATTCTCTGGACAATTAATACATTCTAAATTAATTGTCACTCTTATTTCTCTACTTTTAGCCATAATTTTATCTGAAAAGTTTAGGTTTTTATGATGAAAAAAATATTGGTGAAATAGCCTTCCGCTCTAATTCTATCGAGAGAAGAAATTAAGACAAGTATTTAAAGAATTTTTATTGATTCCAATGATTAGTAAAAATTTTTTAGAGAAAGGGAAGAACTAAAGCATCTGGAAAAAAACGATTAATTTCTATTAATAAACCAGCTAAAAATCCAAACCACAAAGTCGCTAAAACCGGTGCTGTCGATAAATAAGTTTTTGCATCTTGCATCGTTAATTTTCCTTTTTATATTTTTCTAAAACAAATTCTTTGATATTCGTATTTGTATATTGATATTATAGTACAAACTATCTTGCCTAAACCATTGCAATGAAGGCGGAACCGATTCACCGATTAGCTATTTTATTGAGTTTTTCTCACATATACCCAATCCATCAGTTGCATAGATAAATAATGAAATAAATCTAAGTATACTAATTATAGTAAATAAATTAAGGGATGTAGCGCAGTTTGGTAGCGCGTTTGTTTTGGGTACAAAATGTCGCAGGTTCGAATCCTGTCATCCCTACCTTAATTTTTTTATATAAGGTCAGAAAAATTTGTTCTAGAAACGCTCTTAGTTCAGTTCGGTAGAACGCAGGTCTCCAAAACCTGATGTCGTAGGTTCAAATCCTACAGAGCGTGATTTAATCAACTAACCTATAGAAATTACATTTCAAAGATCTAATTGATCTCCACGTCGATACTGCAAATATGCAGTTACAAATAACCCAACTAAAGTTATTGGAATTAATCCGGGAACGATTCCAGATAATAAAGCTTCAACCATTTCTTTTCAATCGAAATAATATATCATTAACGAATTATTCTAGTCCGTTGTTGATCCAAAAAAAATGACTTTGGAAAATACAATGAAATTTTTTATCCTCGTGACTTATTTACTAAATAAGTTCTATTTTGCTCAACCCAATGAATAAAACTGATGCTAAAATTGAAGCTGCGATTAAAAACAGAGAATAACTAATTATAATGAGCATGAAGAACCTAATAAAATGTTATATGTATATACTTTAATGAATTATATAAAATTTTTTGATCGGGAAAAATTTCAATTTTTTTATTCATGTGAATAAAAGAAAAGTATATGGCGTGTATAATTAATAGTTGAAAGATAGTGATGATGGTGAAGATAATAATATTATTATATTATAATATGATGATAATAAGATCTTCTTCAAATATTTAGAGTCAATAAATGGTATTTATGTAGAAATACGCTTTTAAATATTATTTAATTCGTTTCGAAAATTGTAGATAAGTCTATGACCATTATTGCTTAAGTCTCTCATTTTAGAATTTTTGATGATTAGCAAAATAAATCGATGAGTAATTATTTCTGATATAGTATTTATCTATAGAGTTTCTATATGCTGAATAGATCTTTCAATATTTATGGTTTCGTTTAATACCACTTTGAATTTAAATTTTTAATTATTTCAACTTTTTCTTGCCGCGTTGAAGGAACATTAGCTATACTAAGTCAGTATGGTTCAAAAATACCTTTGGTATAGAATTGCCAACATAACAAGATTAGGGGAACCAAAAAAATATTAGTAGATTCTGAATCTGCTAATTTCTCTTTTTGCAGAATTGATTCTTCTTATCTTTACAAATATATACGGAGCTAACCATGTCTGGAAATACGGGAGAGCGTCCTTTTGCTGATATAATTACCAGTATTCGATACTGGGTAATCCATAGCATTACTATACCTTCTTTATTTATTGCGGGATGGTTATTTGTCAGCACAGGTTTGGCTTATGATGTGTTCGGGAGTCCCCGTCCAAATGAATATTTTACAGAGAATCGACAAGAGATTCCACTAATTACCGGCCGTTTCAATTCTCTGGAACAAATTGATGAATTTACTAAATCCTTTTAAGGGGGGTATCAATGACTATAGATAGAATTTATCCAATTTTCACAGTGCGATGGTTGGCCGTTCATGGATTAGCTGTACCTACAGTTTTCTTTTCGGGAGCCATATCAGCAATGCAATTTATCCAACGATAAGATAAACTCTTAGAAAAAATTTTAAAGCTATGACACAACCAAATCCAAATAAACAAAGTGTAGAATTAAATCGTACTAGTCTCTATTGGGGATTACTATTAATATTTGTACTTGCTGTTCCATTTTCCAACTATTTTTTTAATTAAGAAATTAAAATTTTTGCCTCATCTGGAAAAAATAATTTTTTCTATTATTTGTAACTGTGTATGTCTCTAGATATGACTATTTATTAATAAAACTTTGAAAACGAGGGAGTTAGATTCAATGGCCAATACTACCGGAAGGATTCCTTTATGGCTAATTGGTACTGTAACCGGTATCCTTGTAATTGGTTTGGTAGGTATTTTTTTCTACGGATCATATTCTGGATTGGGATCATCTCTGTGATATAAAAATGAGATAATGGGAAAAAAAGATTATCGATATAAATGATTTATCCTTATTAAAATATATAAGAAACTTTACCCTTTTTACCAAAGGGTAAAGTTTCTTATAATAAATTCTTCGAATTTGCGAAGTGAGATATAACACTAAAAATTCATTTCAGCTAATTGAACTTTTTCAAATTGTTTCTTTTTAAGTACCAAAAAAATCTGTGCGAGAATAACTGACCCAAAAAAGACCAGAAGACCTTGAATACGCAATGGATCTTGCAATACAATTTCTGCATCGCCTTGACCGAAACCACCAACATTTGGATTGTTAGTTAAAGGTTGATCAATTTTCACAGATTCACCTTCTGAAATTATAAGTTCAGGACCGGGAGGTATAATATCAATCACTTCACGACCGTCTAATATATCATTTATAACTATTTCATATCCACCTTTTTCCCTACGCGAAATTTTATTTATTTTACCTGTAGTTGAAGCATTATAAACTGTATTATTGCTTTTACTTCCATCAGGATAAATTTGTCCTCTTCCTCTATTCCCTCCCACATAAATAGGATATTTCAAAAAATAAGCTTCTTTATTAGTAGCTGGATCCGGCGAAAGAATTGGAAAAACAATTTCACTATATTTTTTGCCTGGAACGGGACCTATTACTAAAATATTTTTTTTCTCGTTGCTATATGGTTGAAAGAAAAGATTGCCCATTTTTTCTTTCATTTCAGGCGGAATACGGTTGGTAGGGGCTAGCTCAAAACCTTCTGGCAAAATTGAAACTGCTCCGACATTTAAAGAACCTTTTTTTCCATTAGCAAGTACTTGTTTTACTTGTAAATCATAAGGGATTTTAACAACTGCCTCAAAGACTGTATTTGGAAGAACCGATTGCGGAACTTCAATATCGACAGATTTTTTTGCTAAATGACAATTGGCACAAACAATACGTCCCGTAGCTTCCCGAGGATTTTCATATCCCTGTTGTGCGAAAATGGGATACGCTTCTGACGAAGATGGCCAAACCAATATATTTATAATACTTATTAAGGAAATCGATCGCGTCACCCATTTTAGAATTAAGGTTTTTAATTTTCTTTTTTGCATGGTTCAATTATCCGTTTCAAGTAATTTTAATGAGTAATATAATTTCTTTAAATTACTCTATTCAAGGCTTTTGCCATTCTTCTAGCAATAAGAATAAAAATTTAAGAATTTTCTAATTTTGTTTGAATTTTTACGTAACGGAAAATTCAAATACTTTTTTTCATTTCTAGTAAATACAATTTCCAAGAAAAGATGGAAATTTATTCATTCATGGTATGATAAGTTGCTACGATGGAAGGCGATATACGATTTAAATGACGAAAAATCAAATATTTAAAGACTGTATCTAGAATCACTGGAAATGTTGAAACAAAACAGGAAATTACACGTTTGTTATGAACAAAACCGAAATGTTCTAAACACGAACTTATTACAATTTCCCAACCATGCGGAGAATGAAATCCGATGCATAAATCAGTTAATGGGAGAATAAAAAAAGCTTTCATTGTATCACTTAAACTATAAAACAATTCTTGAACCCAGGGATTGAGAATAACAAGACGTTCTTTACCGAGAATGAAGGAACTACCCAACGTAATAAAATAAATAATATCTGTTGATAAATGTGAGAGAGTTTTAATACTATCATCGTTGTAATTTCTCACTAATTCAATAGTTTGTTCGTGTATTTCATTAGTCAAATTTTGTGGTTGCATCGCAAACGATGCATTTGCTGTAATTTTGTCTAACCAAAAAAGTTCTTCAATTTCTTGAAGTTTTTCCAAAGCTTTTTCCTCCTGAAAAGAAGTCAGAAAAATCTGAGATTGGTAATTATTCCACCAATTCTTAATCCAAGGTTCTGAAAAAAATTTCTGGGAAAAAATAGAAATTGATGGGGGAATAATGATTAAACATCCAATATATTGCAAAGAAGCCAATGCTTGATATTTTGCTAATCGAAATTCCTGAAGTACTAATGAGCTTGATCTATTCGTTAATTCTGCTTTGAATCGAGAAAGAGTCCGTGTTATTGACCTCGGTAATAAACCAATAGACTCATATGATATTGTCGTCAATCCGGGTCTTTTAATTCCTAATAAAGAATAGTTAGTCTCTTCTTTTGAATCTACAGATGTTGAAGATGTAAATAAATAGTAACGTTTCCATAGATATAAATCATTTAGGGTTGCTTCAATCCAAACTAATTTTCTATTAATTTTTCGAATCAATGCTTTTTCTGAATTAGCAGTATAAATCAAATCTGTTTGTAACACCTTCTTTTCAGGGTAGTTATTTCTCAAAACTTTATCCTTGAAGAAAAAACGTTGAAACTTATTTGATATCATAAATTTGGAAAGATCAAAGAAGGTAATTGAGAATAAACCAATTCTATATTCTAAAAGATTTAAATATATTATAAAAACAGAATTATTTAATTCTGTATTTGTGTACGAGAGAATAGATTGCCAAGAACGTTTTGAAGAAAAAAGCATATTTTTATACAAAAAATAATTTTTTTTTATTTTCTCGATACGTTTGCCAGCTCTATAAGCTTTTTCTAGACACTGATAGGGGACGATTCGCCAGTAAGATAGATTTTTCATAAAATAATTTGATTTTGTTATGAAAAAAAAGCATATAAATTTTCATTATTTTTTGTAGTTTCGTAAGAAAAAACTAACTCAATCAAATGTATTTCAAATACCTTCAATAGAAAGTTTCAAAGAACGAGCTAATTCAGCCGCTTTAGTTTCCATTTGTTCCAATGTTGAATATTCCTCGAGACGACTTAAAGGAACATCTTGTTGACTTTTCATCCGTATATAAAGAACTCTACGAGATAAAAAGCCTTCTTGAACTTCCATACGTATTGCTTGAATATCTTCAATAGAGAATTGAATAAGAATTCGGCGATTTTTTCCAGGAAATCCCCGACGAAATAGCGAAAAAATACCTTTTCGTTTATCAAATCTATTATAACCACTCCCCACGTTCCACCAAATGGTGGACCATAAATACAAACTAATGAACGACCCTGCTATACCGTAGAAAAACATAACAAGTCCCTGTGGAATAAATATAATTTGTTCGGCGGATAAAAATGGTATTAAATCCTTTTGTAAGTAACTAGAAAATCCGACAGCGGAAAAACCGAGTGCACCTGATAAAAGTATGAAGGCCCAGAAAAAATTACCAATTCTTCGAGATCCTGATATAAAATCTATTCGAATATCTTCAACTTGTGAATTCATAACGAAACAAAATCTCCTAAAATAATTGAATTATGAAACTGATTTGAAATAAATAATTAACTATTTTTCACGATAGACGATGGAAGAAAATAAGACTATTTTATACATAGAAAATATTATATTTTTCTTCCATCGTCTCTCAGTACTCTTTCCTTATCAAATCAATTTTTATAAAATATCGTCTCGTTCGATATAGATAAACAATGACGCCATTGTAATAGCTGGAGAAACTAATCCGACTAAAGGGACAAAAATTGAAGGTAAATAAGAAGCTGTCATAAGAAGCTACCTCAGAATTAATTTATGAAAAAATAAAAATAAATGATAGATATTATATTTTCTGAGGAGAATGGACTAAATAAAAATTATATGTTATTCTAATAAATAATATATCGTTTTTATTAAATATTCCAAGATGTAGTATAACGTGATTAACTTTTATCTAAAGAAATAATTATTAGATTCTTTACGCGGGGCTGAGGCATAAAGTTCAAAAATTTCACTTAAAACACCTTTCAATAAATTCCGAGGAACTATCAAATCCAGTAGACCATGATCAAATAAAGATTCGGCAACTTGAAAACCATCAGGTATTTTTTGACGCAAAGTTTGTTCAATTACTCGTTTACCCGCGAATGCTATATAAGCTTTAGGCTCTGCTATTATGATATCGCCTAACATACCAAAACTTGCAGTAACGCCCCCCGTCGTTGGATAAGTAAGAATAGCTATATAAAGTAATCGTTTTTGTGCCTGATGAATCTGTAAAACTGAAGATATTTTAGCCATTTGCATTAAACTTAACGTACCTTCTTGCATACGTGCTCCACCCGAAGAACAAACTATTATAACCGGAATCAATTTTGAAGTAGCATATTCAATAAGACGAGTTATTTTTTCTCCAACAACTGATCCCATACTACCTCCCATAAATTGGAAATCCATAACTCCAAGCGCAATGGTAATTCCATTTAACTGGCCTATACCCGTTTGAATAGCGTCAGTTAACCCCGTCCGTTTTTGATAGAATAAAATTCGATTTTTATAAGAATCTTCATCGGAAAATTTAAGAATATCTTGAGCAGTCATATCTTCATCCATAGGATGCCAAGTTCCAGGATCAATTAAAAGTTCAATTCTTTCTGTACTACTCATTTGTGAATGATATCCACATTCTTCACAAATTCTCTTATTTTGTCTCAAAAATCGAACATACAGCATATTTTCGCAATTATCACATCTAGTCCACAAACCCTTAGTAGTATCAATCTTTACATATTTATCTTTTTCTCTTTCACTAAATATATACCCTTTTGTAGCTTTCTCGATAAAAGCCCCAATTAATCCACCAAATCTTCGTTTATCTTCGAACCAATTCATTAAAGACATCCAAAGCACCTTCCTTTTTTTCAAAACTCATTATGAAATATCGGGAAAAACAAAAAATTCCTACTAAATTTTTTGAAAACTTCAGATTCAGAATTGAGTAAAATCCATAATTGAAATGAAAATAGAATAATTATTAAATAATAAATCCAAAATAGGAAAAATTATAATTGACTAATTTGATAATAAAACAGAATTTCTTCTTATACAAAATTATTTACTAATGAGGTATCACCTAAAAATTCCAAATAACCATATCAAAAGGGTTAGAAGGGATTCGAACCCTTGACCTCATGCTTCGGAGTCATGAACTCTAATCCACTGAGCTACAAACCCTAACTTTATAAATTTTTTTATTATTTTTTACCCCCCCCCCGGAAAAGACTGGGAGGGGGGGTAAAAAATAATAAAAAAATTTATAAAGTATCTATTGTCTCATATTCAAATTTAATTTCTTTCCAAACTTCGCAAGCAGCTGCTAAATCGGGACTCCATTTAGCAGCTTCACGAATAACCTCATTACCTTCACGAGCAAGATCACGTCCTTCATTACGTGCTTGTACACAGGCTTCTGAAGCAACTCGGTTGGCAACTGCACCAGGTGCATTTCCCCAAGGATGTCCTAAGGTTCCACCACCAAACTGTAATACAGAATCGTCCCCAAAAATTTCAGTTAGAGCTGGCATATGCCAAACATGAATACCACCAGATGCTACCGGTAATACACCGGGCAGAGAAACCCAATCTTGAGTGAAATAAATACCACGACTTCTATCTTTTTCTATATAATCATCGCGTAATAAATCCACGAAACCTAGAGTTACCTCACGTTCTCCCTCTAATTTACCTACAACGGTACCGGCATGGATATGATCCCCACCGGATAAGCGCAACGCTTTAGCTAATACACGAAAATGCATACCATGATTTTTTTGTCTATCAATAACAGCATGCATTGCACGATGGATGTGAAGAAGTAAACCGTTATCACGACAATAGTGAGCTAAACTAGTATTGGCAGTAAACCCACCTGTAAGATAATCATGCATAACAATTGGTACGCCTAATTCTCTAGCACATACAGCTCTTTTTATCATTTCTTCATTTGTACCTGCAGTAGCATTTAAATAATGTCCTTTAATCTCACCAGTTTCAGCCTGAGATTTAAAAATAGCTTCTGCTACGAATAAGAAACGATCTCTCCAACGCATAAATGGTTGAGAGTTTACATTTTCATCATCTTTTGTGAAATCAAGCCCACCACGAAGACATTCATATACAGCTCTACCATAATTTTTGGCAGATAAACCTAATTTTGGTTTAATAGTACAGCCCAAGAAGGGACGGCCATATTTATTTAATTTATCTCTTTCAACTTGGATACCGTGAGGTGGACCTTGGAAAGTTTTTACATAAGCTGGAGGAATACGTAAATCTTCAAGACGTAAAGCTCGCAAAGCTTTGAATCCGAATACATTACCTACGATGGAAGTGAAAAGATTTGTAACAGAACCTTCTTCAAATAGATCTAACGGATAAGCTACATAAGCAATATATTGATTTTCTTCGCCAGCAACGGGTTCGATATCATAGCATCGACCTTTATAACGGTCAAGACTTGTAAGCCCGTCAGTCCAAACCGTAGTCCACGTACCAGTTGAAGATTCAGCAGCTACTGCTGCTCCTGCTTCCTCAGCTGGTACTCCTGGTTGGGGCGTCATACGAAATGCTGCTAAAATATCCGTCTCTTTTGTCTCATAATCAGGCGTATAATAAGTTAATCTATAATCTTTAACACCCGCTTTGAATCCAACACCTGTTTTAGTCTCCGTTTGTGGTGACATAAATCCCTCCCTACAAATCAATTTATACTCTAGCAACGATGAGGTCTACTCGATAGTGGGGTTTTTTTAAATTTATTACCCAAGAAAAATTTTATCCTTATAAATTCGGAATGTTTAGAGAAGAATAAAACATCATTATTATTGTATATTGCTTCTAACATGTAATGCAACCCGGTTGTACATTTATGTTAACATATACACTGAGATTTTTTTTTGAATTTTACAGATAGATTGACCCAGGAACATTTACGATGTATAGAATAATTATATACGTTAATCCGGTAGATAATTGGGTTCTAAGGGTAAAATGAGATAAAAGAAGTTTTTGACTCTATTCTTAACAAGAATTTGAAAATAATATATTATTATATTAAGTATAGTAACAAAAAATAAATTGATTCAATTTTTTCTAGTACTGTGAAGGGGTTAATAAACTGACCTAACTATTCCATATATATAAGAAAATAATTATATTATGATTGATTTCCTCTATCCAATTTTCAAATAATATATCTTATTATTAATTGATTTTTTCGACACAAAATATTTTCCTATTACACTTTTATTATAATCAAATTTTCAAAAATTTTATGAAAATGAATCTTATATTTCTTGGGACTTCCACACTTGTTGCCAAAAACGTGGGAAATATTACTCAAATTATTGGACCAGTACTCGATGTTGCTTTTTCGCCGGGTAAGATGCCTAATATTTATAATTCGTTAGTTGTTAGAGGTCAAAATGCAGCAGGCCAAGAAATTAATGTTACTTGTGAGGTACAACAATTATTGGGAAATAATAAAGTTCGAGCTGTTGCTATGAGTGCGACTGATGGTTTAATGAGAGGAATGGAAGTTATTGATACCGGTGCTCCTTTAAGTGTTCCTGTTGGGGAAGCAACTCTTGGAAGAATTTTTAATGTTTTGGGAGAACCAGTTGATAATTTAGGTCCTGTAGATGCTAGTACAACATTCCCAATTCATCGAGCAGCTCCTGCTTTTACTCAATTAGATACTAAATTATCTATTTTTGAAACAGGAATAAAAGTTGTGGATCTTTCAGCACCTTATCGGCGTGGAGGTAAAATTGGATTATTTGGGGGCGCTGGAGTTGGTAAAACCGTGCTTATTATGGAATTAATCAATAATATTGCTAAAGCTCATGGAGGGGTATCAGTATTTGGCGGAGTCGGAGAACGAACCCGCGAAGGAAATGACCTTTACATGGAAATGAAAGAATCCAAAGTAATTAATGAACAAAATATTTCGGAATCAAAAGTTGCCTTAGTATACGGTCAAATGAATGAACCCCCCGGTGCTAGGATGAGAGTTGGTTTAACAGCTTTAACTATGGCGGAATATTTTAGAGATATCAATAAACAGGATGTTCTTTTATTTATTGATAATATCTTTCGATTTGTCCAAGCCGGGTCAGAAGTTTCTGCTTTACTTGGAAGAATGCCCTCAGCGGTTGGTTATCAACCTACGTTAAGTACAGAAATGGGTACTTTACAAGAACGAATAACTTCTACAAAAGAAGGATCTATAACTTCCATTCAAGCCGTTTATGTACCTGCAGATGATTTAACAGATCCCGCTCCTGCTACAACATTTGCCCACTTAGATGCTACTACTGTTTTATCCCGAGGATTAGCAGCAAAAGGTATTTATCCCGCCGTCGACCCGTTAGATTCAACATCTACGATGCTACAACCTTGGATAGTAGGTGAAGAACATTATGAAACTGCACAAGGAGTTAAACAAACTTTGCAAAGATATAAAGAATTACAAGACATTATAGCTATTTTGGGATTAGACGAATTATCTGAAGAAGATCGTTTAACCGTAGCACGGGCGCGAAAAATCGAAAGATTTTTATCCCAACCTTTTTTTGTAGCGGAAGTTTTTACAGGTTCTCCAGGTAAGTACGTTAGCCTACGAGAAACCATAAAAGGTTTTCAGATGATTCTGGCTGGAGAATTGGATAGTTTGCCCGAACAAGCTTTTTATTTGGTTGGAAATATTGATGAAGTTACTGCCAAAGCTGCTACTTTACAACAAGTAGAGGGTTAAAGAAATGACACTAAATCTTCGCGTAATGGCGCCTAATCGAATTGTTTGGAATTCCGAAATTCAAGAAATTATTTTATCAACAAATAGCGGACAAATCGGTATATTGCCTAACCATGCACCTCCATTAACAGCCTTAGATATAGGAATTGTGAAAATCCGTCTCAGAGAGCAATGGTCCACTATGGCATTGATGGGTGGTTTTGCTATGATAGAAAATAATCAAATGACGATTTTAGTTAATGAAGCTGAAAAAGCACTCGAAATTGATTTGGAAGAAGCTCAAGATACTTTTCGAAAAGCTAAAACCAATCTGGCTCAGGCAGTCGGTAAAAAGCAGGTTATCGAAGCTAATTTAGCGTTTAAGAGAGCCAAGGCGAGACTAGAAGCAGTAAACATAAATACTTCAATTGTTATTAATTAAAATTGTTAATTCTTTCTCAATGTGATATATAAACATTTTGGTGTTATTCCAATCCGGATAATACCAAAATGTTTACCTACTATTGGATTCGAACCAATGACTCTCGCCGTATGAAAGCGATACTCTAACCACTAAGTTAAGTAGGTTTTTTATTTTTTATATAAAGCCAATTAATTACATCGTGATATATATATATATATATATATATAGAATAAAGCTTTAAGTGCAAATATTAAAGTTTTATCTACTCCACTTGACAAGAAGTGAAGATAAACTTATTATAATTGTCGTTAGTAATATATTTCTCATTTAGGGCTATAGCTCAGTGGTAGAGCGCCTCGTTTACACGTGCGCCAATGATTGTCAAAAAAATTTATCGAATTATTCGGTTCACAAGTAAATTTGTGCGATTAAAAGATTAGTGTCTTACTTTTCTAGTCGAGAGAAAAATAGCCTGACAAAAAAATTCAAAATTTCATATTTGAAGCTAATTGAGATTGATATGGTTAATCTTACATTCTTTCAATGATAACACATGATGAGAAAATTACGAGGAACTCTAGATACTCTTTTTTTTGCTATACGAACTTTAAGGTGTATAAAGTTCTTGCTATATTAAGCAAGAGAGACTCTTTCTTGAGTATATCCATGTGTAGAAAAAGACAAACCTAAATCAATATTTCATTTTTTTCGAAAAAACTTTGGGGTCGTTTTCCATTATAAACACACGGAACCATCTTTTTAATGATAATAATATTGTTAATACTAATAATAATGATGATGAAGGATGGTAAAATAGCTAAATTAAGTATTTAGATAATTTGTGAGCCCAATGCATAAAAAAATGCAAGTTGGGTTCTTGAAAAAGTTCATAAGAGGAAATTATAACTCAAATTTCGAACTATTTCGCCGAGAATGTCTACGGTTCGAATCCGTATAGCCCTAATTAATAATCTATGCCTCAAAAACTTTTTCGATTCTCACAAGTTAAATGTTATTTAATAAATAGTTGGGAAACAATGAAAAATCCGTTATTGAACATTAAAATTTGATGTACGGAAAATTCAGGAGTAAAATACTAGTGAATTTTTATTCAAGGGGGAATTGCGATGTTACAATCTCAAAAATATGAATATTTTTGGATATTTCTATCAATAGTTATTCTTTTTCCCGTCATAATCTTTCTAATTTCAAAATTTATAACACCCGAAAATAGAGGCCCAGAAAAAATTACTAGTTATGAATCGGGGATAGAGCCAAGGGGAAGTGCTCGTATCCAATTCCAAATTCGTTACTATATGTTTGCTCTAGTTTTTGTTGTTTTCGACGTCGAAACAGTTTTTCTTTATCCATGGGCTATGAGTTTCTATGAATTTGGGATATTGGCTTTCATAGAAGCTTTAATTTTCATTTCGATCCTTATTGTTGGCTTAATATATGCGTGGCGGAAAGGAGCATTAGAATGGTCATGAATTTTATAAATTATCTTTCTGATAATGATTTAGGAAACGACCGAGCGGAAAATATTATAAGTGATATAGGATTTTCTTCACTCGAGAAAACTTTCACAGATTCGATTATTCTAACAACTTTTAATGATTTTTCAAATTGGGCTAGACTTTCAAGTTTATGGCCCCTCCTTTATGGGACAAGTTGTTGTTTTATTGAATTTGCTTCATTGATAGGTTCACGATTCGATTTTGACCGTTATGGTTTAGTTCCTAGATCTAGTCCTAGACAGGCGGATCTGATTATAACAGCTGGTACTGTTACTATGAAAATGGCTCCCTCTCTGGTTCGATTATATGAACAAATGCCAGAACCCAAATATGTTATTGCTATGGGGGCCTGTACAATTACGGGAGGTATGTTTAGTACAGATTCTTATACTACAGTTCGCGGTGTCGATAAATTAATTCCTGTCGATATTTATTTACCTGGTTGTCCACCCAAACCAGAAGCTATTATCGATGCTATAATAAAACTTCGGAAACGGATAGCCCAAGAAATATATAGCGATAGAAAAAGAATCAAACAAGGTGAGAGATATTTCACCTTAACTCATAAATTTGCGTTATCATCGAGTATACATACGGAATCATCTGATCAACAATTATCAAATCAATTTTTTCAATTTGAAAAAATGTCGAAATTATCTTTAGAAAAAATTAAGAAGAAATCTGAAACCTTCGCATCTATAATGAGAAAAAAATAATTTAAACTTTTTTATACAATATGCCAAACGCTGCAGACCGTGATGGTAGTAATAAAATACAAGGACGCTTATCTATTTGGTTAATTAAACACGGTTTAATTCATAGACCTTTAGGTTTTGATTACCAAGGTGTAGAGATGTTACAAATAAGATCGCAAGATTGGCCTTCTTTAGCTGTCTCCCCATATGTTTATGGCTTCAATTATCTTCGTTCTCAATGTGCATATGATGTTGAACCGGGTGGCTTATTAGCTAGCGTATATCATTTGACGAGGGTATACGATAATGCGGATCAACCAGAAGAGGTATGTATTAAAATTTTTGTATCACGAAAAAATCCGGTAATTCCATCTGTTTTTTGGATATGGAAAAGTGCTGATTTTCAAGAACGCGAATCTCATGATATGTTTGGAATTTTCTATGAAAATCACCCGGGTCTTAAACGTATTTTAATGCCTGATAGTTGGGTGGGCTGGCCCTTACGTAAAGATTATGTTATACCAGATTTTTTTGAGTTACAGGACGCGTATTAGTAAGTCAAGTGTAATACATACAAAATATATATATATATATATTTTGTATGTATTACAGTAAAGTTATTATATATAGAACTGTGCCAGAAACCAGATTTGAACTGGTGACACGAGGATTTTCAGTCCTCTGCTCTACCAACTGAGCTATTCCGGCAATTTTCGCTAAGTCTAACATAGAAATAGAAATTATGTCAATCAATATTATAAGATATTTATTTTTTTATGGGGGTAGAGGGACTTGAACCCTCACGGTCTAAAAAGCCAACGGATTTTCTTTTTACAATGATTCACATCTTTGCTATACTAAATCTAGCCTGTAAAAATGGACTCTATCTTTATCCTTATCTAACATTATTATTTATAATAACTAAGAAATTATTTTATAAATGATATTCGATTATCCGATTGACTCGTTATAGAACGAACTAAGGGAGTACAAATAACAAATTTTTTGGATAGTTCCCTTTGAGTCTCTGCACCTATTTCATTTCGCAAACAAAATTTGGCTCAGGATTACCTATTATGTTTTTCCCAACCTAGATTTCCCTGAATATGGAAACAATCACTTAGTCAATTTCTTGACTAAGGCTCAATTGAATTAAGTCCGCAGCGTCTACCAATTTCGCCATACCCCCATGAGATCTTCTATGCTTTTAATAATTGGCCAAATTTGAAAGATAATGATTTGGTATATTCTTGTTAACAATAATTATAATTTTTTATTGCTCATTATGCAATACATTTTAAAAGATAAGTTGAATTTAACACTTGTTTTATCCTAATCTCGTATATATAATATTCCTACTATTGGATGTATCAACAACTAAAAAAAGCATTTATATTTATTTGTTGGAAAAATAGATATGAAAAAATAATATATATATATATATTTCATTCAAAACGCCTGTTTAGCTCAGAGGTCAGAGCATCGCACTTGTAATGCGATGGTCATCGGTTCGACTCCGATAGCGGGCTGATATTTTCCCGGCTTGATCTTTACAATCCACTTGAATTTTCTTGTCTATCCAATCCATTAATTATTAGAGTGAAAGTATATTTGAAAAATTTATTGAAATATCAACATTTATACAATAATTTTCTACCGTTATTATTTAATTAATGTCATTTTTTTTATCATCAATTCAACAGTCAAGGAGTTTTTATGTCCCGTTATCGAGGACCTCGTGTAAAGATAATACGGCGTCTGGGAGCTTTGCCGGGTTTAACTAGTAAAACACTTAAACCAAAATCTAGTTATATTGATCGGTCAACTCCGAATAAAAAAGTGTCTCAGTATCGGATTCGATTAGAAGAGAAACAGAAATTACGGTTTCATTATGGATTGACGGAACGACAATTATTGAAATATATGCGTATTGCTAGAAAGGCAAAAGGTTCCACAGGTCAGGTATTATTACAATTGCTTGAAATGCGTCTGGATAATACAATTTTTCGTTTGGGTATGTCTTCCACAATTCCTGGAGCAAGGCAATTAGTTAATCATAGACATATTTTAATAAATGATGATATAGTTGATATTCCTAGTTACAATTGTGAACTAGGTGACATTATTGCAATAAAAAATAAACAGAAATCTCAATCTGTAATTACCAAAAACCTCAATTTATTTCAAAAATTAAAAATACCAAGTCATTTAACTTTTGATTCGATGAAATTACGAGGATCTGTTAATCAAATGATTAACCGTGAATGGATTAATTTAAAAATTAATGAATTGCTTGTTGTCGAATATTATTCTCGACAGGTTTAATCTAGAGTAATATATTATTCATTCTTACATAATAATCTTTTTTTAATTCTCCATAATTTTATTACAAAATAAATGGATTACTTTATTCATATAGATGGGGAGGGGCGAACCACTAAGGAAAGAGAGGGATTCGAACCCTCGGTAGACTTTTGTCTACACAGCATTTCCAATGCTGCATCTTAGACCACTCAACCATCTTTCCAGAAATATTATATCTTATAAATTCAGATTAAAACAATTTTTCAACTCTTTTTATATATATAATATTATAGTCGATTAGATATATATACAACTAATTACTTGAATCAAGAAAATATTTTAATGAAAAGCTTTTACATATCTATGTATAAAAATTATCTCTTTAAGACAAATATCAAAATTTTTTTTCGAAAAAAAAAAAGTGATGAATGTAATTCTAATAAATTTATGACCAAATATGCCTAGATCTCAAAAAAATGACAATTTTATTGATAAAACTTTCACAATTGTTGCCGATATTTCATCACGAGTAATTCCGACAACGCAGAGGGAAAAGGAAGCATTTACTTATTATAGAGATGGTGTGACTCGAATTTGAACTAAGAATAAATTTGATACAAAATATTATTCTAAAATAAAAAAAAATACTTATGCCTAGTGAAGGTAAATGTTTTTATAAAAATAATCCCTTCTATCGAGTACCCTCGATTAAAACAACCTTAGATACTGCGGAATTACAGTATTGAGCATAAGGTCAAACCCATAATTTATTTTCTGATAGATAAAATTTTTTTTAATAATTTCAGATTCTATAGGCGGTACATACAATGAAGAGCATTACATGTAGGAATTGACAATACAAAAGCTTCGTTACAGATTAAAATTAAAAAATATATGGTTGGGTAAACAAATTTCCATCTCGTTTGTATTTTGGGTACCTATAAAATCATCGGAGATTGTCATATAAGCTACTTCTTTCTGCATACTAGGTATTAAGAACGAAGAAATTTTGCAGGAATAAATTTTGATGTAGTAATTGTAGCTATCAAATAACTAACTATATAAAAAGGATGGTTAGATATTTTTTTATAAAAACACTAACCCAAATAGTTTATGATTCTGGTTTAAAGAATATAATAATTCATATTATTATGGATAACCATTATCTGCCAACTATAAAATGAGAAGCCGTATGAAGTTTAAATTTCACGTACGGTTTTGAAACGGAGTTGATCAACCGTAACGAATGTCAGCTCAATCTGAAGGAGAGTATGCGGAAGCTTTACAAAATTATTATGAAGCAATGCGTTTGGAAATAGACCCATATGATCGAAGTTATATACTCTATAATATAGGTCTTATACATACAAGTAATGGAGAACATGCTAAAGCTTTAGAATACTATTTCCAAGCCTTGGAACGAAATCCTTCTTTGCCCCAAGCTTTTAATAATATGGCTGTGATTTGCCATTACGTGCGACTATCTGTATTATAGACTTTGTTAGTTAAAAACAACTATCCGAAAAAAATAATCGGGGGTTATCTACGTATTGATTCTGAAACAAAGAATTTTTTATAGCTGTAGAAACATCATTACTTCGACTCAGGCATAGTGAGAAAGCCTATTAAATCCATGGATAAATAGATGAACTGACAAAAGCATCATAAAGATCAATTATTGAAAAATTTTGAGTCGATACAATAATATTTCTGTTGGTTAACTATAAAAGGAGAAAAATCAATTTCTGTAATTAAAATTGTTTTGATTAGTTGGTAAAACAGTGGTGTAGAATCAGATCCTAAAGACATAAATAACTTTGAATTTATCAAAAAATTTGGAAAATAAGAAGCTTCTATAATATTCGTTAAGATAGTTACTATTGAATAAAAATTCATAAATTGAATAATTTATTACTCGATAGTAGGAGAAAAGACAAATTTATATTTTTCGTAAAAGCATAAAATAAAAACTTAGTTCGCCCATTTTTTCGTTTATTCTCTCAAAAAATCAGAAAAAATATTTTTGAAAAACTAAATAGAAATAGATGATAAAATTTGATTAGCCGTATGAGATGGGAAACTCTCAAGTACGGTTCTAAAAGAAGGTATTGACACCTATCTTGACCGAGGAGAACAGGCCATTCAACGTGGAGATTTAGAAGCTTCAGAAACTTGGTTTGATCAAGCTGCTGATTATTGGAAACAAGCAATATTACTTGCTCCAAGTAATTATATTGAAGCTCATAATTGGTTAAAAATGACAGGTCGTTTTTAGTCCATTTACAAAATTTTCAATGATTTTTGGACATAATCAAAAAAATCATTGAAAATTTTGTAACATACGCAAATTGAATTTTTATGATAAAGAAAAATATAAAATTCAAAATAAACTTTGAAACTAATTAAGGTCCATTAAGCACCTAAAATTTGTGTCATAATAAATTTGAAGACCTGCCTAGGTAATTTCTGTATCGTAATTGCTCCAGTTTCAAACTGAAAAAGAGATTGGTGGAAAAATCAAAAAAAGCTATCTCTCAGAATTTCACCAATTATTATTGGTAGGTTCTTCCTATGCCTCGTCTGAAGAGAGGAGAACCTCGATGACTATTCGTTCACCGGAACCAGAAGTCAAGATTGTGGTGGAAAAGGATCCCGTAAAAACTTCTTTCGAAAAATGGGCTAAACCTGGACATTTTTCAAGAACTCTAGCGAAGGGTCCTAATACTACCACTTGGATTTGGAATCTACATGCTGATGCTCATGATTTTGATAGCCATACCAATGATTTAGAAGAAATTTCTCGTAAAGTTTTTAGTGCTCATTTCGGGCAATTAGCAGTAATTTTTATTTGGCTAAGCGGTATGTACTTCCATGGTGCGCGTTTTTCCAACTACGAAGCATGGTTGGGTGACCCCACTCATATTAAACCTAGTGCTCAAGTCGTTTGGCCAATAGTGGGTCAAGAAATTTTAAATGGAGATGTTGGGGGTGGTTTCCAGGGGATACAAATAACCTCCGGATTTTTCCAACTTTGGCGAGCATCTGGAATAACTAGTGAGTTACAACTGTACTCTACTGCTATTGGTGGATTGGTCTTCGCAGCCTTAATGCTTTTTGCCGGTTGGTTCCATTATCACAAAGCCGCTCCAAAATTGGCTTGGTTTCAAGATGTAGAATCTATGTTAAATCATCATTTAGCAGGACTATTAGGCTTGGGTTCTCTTTCCTGGGCTGGGCATCAAGTACATGTTTCGTTACCTATTAACCAACTCTTAGATGCTGGAGTAGACCCTAAAGAAATACCTCTTCCTCATGAATTTATCCTAAATCGCGATCTGTTAGCGGAACTTTATCCAAGTTTTGCTAAGGGATTAACACCTTTTTTTACTTTAAATTGGTCAGAATATTCAGATTTTCTAACTTTTCGCGGGGGTTTAAATCCAGTAACTGGAGGTTTATGGTTAACTGATACCGCTCACCATCATTTAGCTATTGCAGTTCTATTCCTAGTAGCTGGTCATATGTATAGAACTAACTGGGGTATTGGTCATAGTTTTAAAGAAATTTTAGAAGCTCATAAAGGTCCATTTACTGGCGAAGGACATAAAGGGCTATTCGAGATCTTAACAACTTCGTGGCATGCCCAATTAGCTCTTAATTTAGCTATGTTAGGTTCATTAACCATAATTGTAGCTCATCACATGTATTCGATGCCTCCCTATCCATATCTAGCTACTGATTATGGTACTCAACTTTCTCTTTTTACACACCATATGTGGATTGGTGGGTTTCTGATAGTTGGAGCGGCTGCTCATGCAGCTATTTTTCTAGTCCGAGATTACGATCCAACAACACAATATAATAATCTATTAGATCGCGTTCTACGACATCGTGATGCAATAATATCACATCTGAACTGGGTATGTATCTTTTTAGGATTCCACAGTTTTGGTTTATACATTCATAACGATACAATGAGTGCTCTAGGACGTCCTCAAGATATGTTTTCAGACACTGCTATCCAATTACAACCGGTTTTTGCTCAATGGATACAAAATACTCATGCTTTAGCACCAGATTTTACGGCGCCAAATGCATCTGCAAGTACCAGCTTAACTTGGGGTGGCGGTGAGGTAATTGCTGTCGGTAGCAAAGTTGCTTTATTACCTATTCCATTAGGAACTGCAGACTCTTTAGTACACCATATCCATGCATTTACAATTCATGTGACAGTTTTAATATTACTAAAAGGTGTTTTATTCGCTCGTAGCTCTCGCTTAATACCTGATAAAGCAAATTTGGGATTTCGTTTTCCGTGTGATGGGCCCGGTAGAGGCGGTACGTGTCAAGTATCGGCATGGGATCATGTCTTTTTAGGTCTATTTTGGATGTATAATTCAATCTCTGTTGTTATTTTTCATTTTAGTTGGAAAATGCAATCCGATGTTTGGGGTAGTATAAGTGAGCAGGGGGTTATCACCCACATTACTGGAGGGAATTTCGCACAAAGTTCAATTACTATTAATGGATGGCTTCGCGATTTCCTATGGGCTCAAGCATCGCAAGTAATTCAGTCTTATGGGTCTTCATTATCCGCTTATGGTCTTTTGTCCTCAGGTGCTCATTTCGTATGGGCTTTTAGCTCAATGTTTTTATTTAGTGGTCGGGGATATTGGCAAGAGCTTATTGAATCAATCGTTTGGGCTCATAACAAATTGAAAGTTGCTCCTGCTATCCAGCCTAGAGCCTTAAGTATTATACAAGGCCGTGCTGTAGGAGTAGCTCATTACCTTCTAGGTGGAATTGCTACAACATGGGCATTCTTCCTAGCAAGAATTATTGCAGTAGGATAATGGCTAAGGAGGATTTGAAAAGCATTATGGCATCAAGATTTCCGAAGTTCAGCCAGGGCCTATCTCAAGACCCAACTACTCGTCGTATTTGGTTTGGTATTGCTACCGCACATGATTTTGAAAGCCATGATGATATTACTGAGGAGCGTCTTTATCAAAAAATTTTCGCTTCCCATTTTGGTCAATTAGCTATAATTTTTTTGTGGACTTCTGGTAATTTATTTCATGTTGCTTGGCAAGGTAATTTTGAAGCATGGGTACAAGACCCTTTGCATGTAAGACCAATTGCTCACGCAATTTGGGATCCTCATTTCGGTCAACCGGCAGTTGAAGCTTTTACTAGAGGAGGAGCTTCTGGCCCAGTTAATATAGCTTATTCTGGTGTATACCAATGGTGGTATACAATTGGTTTAAGAACAAATCAAGATCTTTATAATGGAGCTCTTTTTTTGGTTGTGCTTGCTTCTCTGTCTCTAGTTGCAGGTTGGCTACATTTACAACCTAAATGGAAACCTAAAGTTTCATGGTTTAAAAATGCAGAATCTCGTCTAAATCATCATTTGTCCGGACTTTTTGGTGTAAGTTCCCTGGCTTGGACAGGTCACTTAGTTCATATAGCAATTCCTGAATCACGAGGTGAACATGTTAGATGGGATAACTTTTTAACTGTATCACCACACCCTCAGGGATTGGGTCCTTTTTTTGCAGGTCAGTGGAATGTTTATGCTCAAAACGCTGATTCAAGTAATCATCTTTTTGGTACTTCCCAAGGAGCTGGTACAGCTATCTTAACTTTTTTAGGAGGATTTCATCCACAAACTCAAAGTTTATGGTTGACCGATATAGCTCATCATCATTTAGCTATTGCTGTTGTTTTCATCATAGCCGGCCATATGTATAGAACTAATTTTGGAATCGGACATAGTATTAAAGAAATTCTCGAAACACATGCTCCTCCAGGTGGTAAACTAGGTCGAGGACATAAAGGACTTTATGATACTATCAACAATTCTCTTCATTTTCAATTAGGTCTTGCTTTGGCTTCATTAGGTGTTATAACATCACTAGTAGCTCAACATATGTATTCTCTACCTCCTTACGCATTTTTGGCACAAGATTTTACGACTCAAGCGGCGCTATATACTCATCACCAATATATTGCTGGTTTTATTATGACAGGTGCTTTTGCTCATGGAGCTATTTTCTTTATCAGAGATTACAATCCTGAACAAAATAAGGATAATGTATTGGCTCGAATGTTAGAACATAAAGAGGCTATTATATCTCATTTGAGTTGGGCTAGTCTATTTTTAGGTTTCCATACATTAGGGCTTTATGTTCATAATGATGCAATGCTTGCTTTTGGCACTCCGGAAAAACAAATTTTGATTGAACCTGTTTTTGCTCAGTGGATACAAGCCACTCATGGTAAAGCTTTGTATGGTTTTGATGTGCTTCTATCATCAACTAACAGTCCAGCTTTCAATGCGGGTCAAAGTTTGTGGTTACCTGGATGGTTAGAGGCCATTAATAATAACAGTAATTCCTTGTTTTTAACAATAGGGCCTGGAGATTTTTTAGTTCATCATGCAATTGCTTTGGGCTTACATACAACTACATTAATTTTAGTTAAAGGCGCATTAGATGCACGTGGGTCTAAATTGATGCCAGATAAAAAAGAATTTGGTTATAGTTTCCCATGTGATGGACCTGGGCGTGGTGGTACCTGCGACATTTCCGCCTGGGATGCTTTCTATTTAGCCGTTTTTTGGATGCTAAATACTATTGGCTGGGTCACCTTCTACTGGCATTGGAAACATATTACTTTATGGCAGGGAAATGTAGCGCAATTTAATGAATCTTCCACATATTTGATGGGTTGGTTAAGAGATTATTTATGGTTAAATTCATCACAATTAATTAATGGATATAATCCTTTTGGAATGAATAGTTTATCTGTTTGGGCATGGATGTTTCTATTTGGACATCTCGTTTGGGCTACTGGATTCATGTTTCTTATATCTTGGCGTGGATATTGGCAAGAACTCATTGAAACTCTAGCCTGGGCTCATGAACGTACTCCTTTAGCTAATTTGGTTCGATGGAAAGATAAACCGGTAGCTCTTTCTATTGTCCAAGCTAGGTTAGTGGGATTAGCTCACTTCTCCGTAGGATATATTTTTACCTATGCTGCTTTCTTAATCGCCTCAACGTCTGGTAGATTTGGTTAATTCCACATTGAATTAAACATTTTTCAAATTTTTTATTAATAAAATAATTATGGCAAGAGAAGGTCTTATTCAGAGGGAGAAGAAGAGACAAAGATTAGAAAAAAAATATCATTTTCTACGTGATTTCCTAAAAAAAAGTATTGATAAGACTTTGCTATTGGATGAAAGATGGGAAATTAGTAGAAAGTTGCAATCTTTACCTCGCAATAGTGCACCTAGTCGTCTACATCGTCGTTGTTTAATCACGGGTAGACCTAGAGCTAATTACCGTGATTTTGGTGTATCCAGACATTTACTTCGTCAAATGGCGCATGCGTGTTTGTTGCCCGGAGTGACTAAATCTAGTTGGTAAAAATTAGATTCTCTAACCCCCTCCTACCTAGAGGGGGTTTCGACTTGCATAATATATTAGGTAAATACTAAAATAATAATGATTGTTATTAAGTAGAGACGCGGGGTAGAGCAGTCTGGTAGCTCGCAAGGCTCATAACCTTGAGGTCACAGGTTCGAATCCTGTCTCCGCCATATTCTATTCTTTAATATCTTTTATGAGGCGGGTAGCGGGAATCGAACCCGCGTCTTCTCCTTGGCAAGGAGGAATTTTACCATTAAACTATACCCGCACCAAAATCATTATATATCTATATAGATAGATAATGATTTTGTATAAAATTAAACCATATTAAACTCTCAATAAATATATTTTTCTTTCAAAGCACTTGCTTAAAATACGTTTGAATTTTATAATATTATGTAAACTAAAAAGAATATAGAAAGAATTTTATAAAATTTTAATATTGAGAAATAGAAGAATTAAGAATACCGACTAGAAAAACTAAACCAATCCATAATGAGGCACCTGAAAAAACAACACTTTTATTACTCACCCAACCACCCGGAGAAGCTAATACCACGGGTACACCAATAACTAATAGGAACGAAATGGCAATTGATGCAAATACAGCCAATTGAAAAGCTATGGTCATAGTCGCGATTCTCCAAGTTCTATTATAATAATTATTATTATAATCGTTATTGAAAATAATAATATATGAAGTTTACATTATTGAAAATATCTTGATGAAATTGATCATTCAAATAAAATGAAAATTTTTTTGGAAAGATGGCCGAGTGGTTCATGGCGTCGGTCTTGAAAACCGATATAGTTTTTAAACTATCGAGGGTTCGAATCCCTCTCTTTCCTTCTCTCGGGAGTTAGCAAGCAAAAAAGATATCACAACTTTAATATCTTTTTTGCTTGTTCCTCACACAATGTTAACTCTTAATTGAGAGGGGTCATAGAAAGAACAGGTTCAAAATCACGGTCGATTCCCTTCTCGAATCCGGCAGCTGCTGCACGTGCTCTACCTGCATGCCATAGATGACCCACGGAGAAGAAGAAGCCTAATACAAAATGAGATGTTGATAACCAACTGCGAGGGGATACGTAATTAACAGCATTAATTTCCGTAGCTACTCCACCCACCGAATTCAGTGACCCTAGAGGAGCATGAGTCATATATTCAGCAGATCGTCGTTCTTGCCAAGGTTGGATATCTTTCTTCAATTTACTCAAATCTAAACCATTCGGACCTCTTAATGGCTCCAACCATGGAGCACGAAGATCCCAAAAACGCATAGTTTCTCCACCAAAAATGATTTCTCCTGTTGGTGAACGCATAATATATTTACCCAAACCAGTAGGTCCTTGTGCTGAACCTACATTAGCTCCGAGACGTTGATCTCTTACTAAAAAAGTAAAAGCTTGAGCTTGAGAAGCTTCCGGACCAGTAGGCCCGTAAAATTCACTAGGATAAGCTGTATTATTGAACCGAACAAAACAACACGCGATAAAACCGAAAACAGAAATAGCTCCTAAACTATGAGATAAATAAGCTTCTCCAGACCATACGAAAGCGCGGCGGGCCCAAGCAAAAGGTTTTGTTAATATGTGCCAAATTCCACCGAATATGCAAATAGAGCCTAACCAAACATGCCCTCCAATTATATCTTCGAGATTATCTACACTAACTATCCACCCCTCCCCTCCAAAAGGTGATTTAAGTAAATAACCAAATATTACACTTGGACTAAGAGTCAGATTCGTTATCTTTCGAACATCACCACCACCTGGAGCCCAGGTATCATATATACCGCCGAAATATAAAGCTTTAAATACCGAAAGGAAAGCACCAGCACCTAATAGAATTAAATGAATCCCCAAAATAGTTGTCATTTTATTTTTATCTTTCCACACATAACCAAAAAAAGGAAAAGATTCTTCCAAAGTTTCTGGTCCAATTAGTGCATGATAGATTCCGCCAAAACCTGATACAGCAGAAGATATTAAATGAAGGACTCCAGATACGAAATAGGGGAAAGTATCTACAATTTCTCCGCCAGGTCCGACTCCCCAGCCCAAAGTTGCTAGATGAGGAAGTAAAATCAATCCCTGTTCATACATAGGTTTTTCCGGAACAAAATGAGCTACTTCAAATAAATTCATTGCACCGGCCCAGAAAACGATTAATCCAGCATGGGCAACGTGAGCACCAAGCAATTTACCGGATAAATTAATAAGTCTAGCATTACCTGCCCACCAAGCAAAACCTGTGGTTTCTTGATCCCGACCACCCAAAGCTAAAGTTCCATTAAAGAGCGTTTCCACGTGGTAAAACCTCCTCGGGGAATACAAGGTTTTCATGAGGCTGGTCTTGAGCCGCCATCCAAGCTCGAATACCTTCATTCAATAAAATATTCTTAGTATAGAAAGTTTCAAATTCAGGATCTTCTGCTGCACGAATTTCCTGAGAAACAAAATCATATGCACGGAGATTCAAAGCCAACCCAACAACACCGATAGCGCTCATCCATAAACCGGTTACTGGTACAAATAACATAAAAAAATGTAACCAGCGTTTGTTAGAGAAAGCAACACCAAATATTTGGGACCAAAATCTATTAGCAGTAACCATAGAATATGTTTCTTCCGATTGAGTGGGGTTAAAAGCACGGAATGTGTTTGCGCCATCACCGTCTTCAAATAAAGTATTTTCGACAGTTGCACCATGAATAGCACATAAAAGAGCTGCGCCTAAAACTCCAGCAACTCCCATCATATGAAATGGATTCAAAGTCCAATTATGAAATCCTTGAAAAAAGAGTATGAATCTGAAAATTGCAGCAACACCGAAACTGGGTGCGAAGAACCAACCAGACTGACCCAATGGATAGATCAAGAAAACAGAAACAAAAACTGCTATTGGACCAGAAAATGCAATTGCATTATATGGACGTAATTGAACAGACCGCGCAAGTTCGAATTGACGTAGCATAAAGCCTATTAAACCGAACGCTCCATGAAGAGCTACAAAAGTCCATAAACCGCCTAATTGGCACCAACGTGTAAAATCTCCCTGTGCTTCTGGGCCCCATAATAATAATAAAGAATGTTCTAAACTATTGGCTGGAGTAGAAACAGCAGCAGTTAGAAAGTTACATCCTTCTAAATAAGAACTAGCCAATCCATGAGTATACCATGAAGTTACAAAAGTTGTACCTGTGAACCAGCCACCTAAGGCAAAATATGCACAAGGAAAAAGCAATAGACCGGACCAACCTACAAAAACGAAACGGTCCCTTCTTAGCCAGTCATCCATGCTATCAAACAAACCTTTTGGTTCTTTGGAAGACTTTCCAATAGCTATAGTCATAATGATTCTCCTGTTAAGTTACTTCAATTATTTCTAAGTACCTGATAGAGAAAAAAACATTAGGGTATAGATATACCGAATAATACTTTTCTCTTCGAATTTAGTAATTGTATAGATCCGAGAAATAGGTAAACTTTTCTTTTCTTTGTTCTTTCAAAATTTTTTAGATGTAGTTTCCATCGAAAAATTCTTTAATAAGTCTGTTACCTTCTTACAATATTTCCAAAAAAAATTATTGTCTATTATTTTAACTGTTCGAAAAAAGACATATGAAAAATTAAATATAACTTTAAACAAATGTCACTAATATTGAAATTTACCAAACAAAAAATGTTATTATTTGATTTTATCACGATAAAGCCAAAATCGAAAGTTATAAATATGAATCAATTAGAATTAGATAAATAATTCATATACATCATTTTATTATGAAAATGACAAGAACTTTGTAATAAAAAATTATAAACAGATTATCTTTGTTGATATCTATAAAATTAGACACTATAGAATATTTCTATTATTCAAATAAATTATTATTAATATTATTATTATTATTATTTTTATTGGAATAGTAACTTTTAAAACTGAATACTTGAGTTAACTCACCTTAACTAATCTTGAATAATATATTAGTAAAATATATTACTAATATAATTAGTAGTAAATTTTGCATTAGAATTTACGATTCAGAATATTATGCCCAATAATTGAAAGCCCCTTATCAGATTCGAACCGATGACTTACGTCTTACCATGGCGTTACTCTACCACTGAGTTAAAAGGGCACTCGGCAGTGTTTGTTTGGAAAAACGGGACTATAATACTATATATTAGTATATATATACTAATATATAGTATTGTCAACAATATATATTATTGTCAACTTACGAAAATAATAGTAACTTTTTCAATTTGTTAAGGTAGGATACGCCCGTAAAAAGACTTTAATTCGAGGCTTTATATAAATCTCTTGTAGCAAAGACCCGATATGTAAATCTTGAAAAGTTTGATAACCTATTGGAATTGTAAGATTCCATGAAAAAGATGTTACGAAAAGATTGAGTTGGATAAATGTTTTTTTATAAATAATAGTTTCTATTTGAGCAGGTGTTGATTCTGAATCCAATTTTATTGATTTTATACTAAATTCATGTGGTCGTAAAAAAAATTGATATTTATGTATTGATCGATTAGCGAACATTTCTACCCATATCGGATCAGAAGCTAAATTTTTCGAATCTTCTATGGGTTTTTCTTTTAAATTTCGAGATTCACTTAATTTCGGTATTTCAATCAATGATCCCAAGAAAATACCAACGAAATAATTAATTGGTTGATCATAAAGTTTTTTAGGTTTTCCTTGTTGCAAAAGACGGCCTTGATTCGAAATAACTATTTCATCAGCCATTGAAACAGCTTCCACTTGATCATGAGTAACCATAATCGTAGTTATTTCGTTATCTTGCAAATAACGTTTTAGCCAGTTTCGCAAATGTCGACGCAACTCTCCATCTAATGCACTGAAAGGTTCATCTAACAATAAAAAATCGGGTTGAGTTGCTAAACTCCTTGCAAGCGCTACCCGTTGTTTCTGTCCCCCAGAAAGTTTTGATGGATATTGGAGGGATATATCGGCAATTCGTAAACAATTTAATAAATCATTTACTTTATTTTTTATTTTTCGTGGCGAAATTTTCCGCAATTGAAGTCCAAATGAAATATTTTCATAAACAGTCATGTGTTTAAAAAGTGCATAATGTTGAAATACAAAACTGATTTTTCGATACTGTATTGAAGCATTAGTCATCTTTTTCCCGTCCAACCATATGTCTCCATGATCACATTTATCAAGACCTGCAATGATTCGTAATAAACTGGATTTTCCAGATCCTGAAGGACCTAAAAGAGCTATTAAGGAAAATTCTGGTACATATAAACTTATACGATCAAGTATTTTTGCATTACCTAATGATTTGCATACTTTATCGACAAGAATACTCATATGAATTACCCCCCCCCCATGTAAAAAATATTGAGTAATCTTAATTTTTCATTTCGAAGTGAAAAAAATCAATATTTAATATTTCTAATATTACTGGATAAACATATTAATTCGTAATCAAAATTTATGGTTTTTTGGTACTGACAATCTATTGACAGTAAGCAGTAAATTAAGTAAGATAGGGTTAGGAAATAAAGCCCCCATCGTCTAGTGGCCCAGGACATCTCTCTTTCAAGGAGGCGACGGGGATTCGAATTCCCCTGGGGGTAATAAAAAACTCCTTTACATAATTAATAAGTATTCCTTGAAATTTCGGATAGAAACGATATTTCTATCTGGGTCGATGCTCGAGTGGTTAATGGGGACGGACTGTAAATCCGCTGGCACTGCCTACGCTGGTTCAAATCCAGCTCGACCCACAATTAATCAATCATTTCCCAACGATATTTTGTGAAAAATAACTCAAATAAGCGCCATTGAGTTATTTTTTGCATGTAGGAATAAACGAATATAAACCTAATTGAATGATTTATTTATTAGTGAATTAAATGAAATGGGATTGTAGTTCAATCGGTTAGAGTACCGCCCTGTCAAGACGGAAGTTGCGGGTTCGAGCCCCGTCAATCCCGATTATATATTTTAGTCTTTTCATTTATTCTCAACATCCATTTTTTTATCATTATGGATGATATCTCCAATTTCATTTTGAAAAATCCATTTTTTTATCAATAATGTTTTAGTCATTCGATTCAATAGTAGTTTGTTAGATGAGAAAAATTCAAATAAATATTGATAACTTTCTAAAATAATATTGTAGGTGAAGGAATCGTCTAATAATAATTTATTAATATTGATCCATCTATCTTTATGATTTAATAAATCGGGACGAGAAAATTTTCCCGGTATATTTTCAATTAACCAACGTTGATACAGATAAACCGGAGTAAATATCTGAGGACGTTTTAATCGAATCCCTATTTTTTCGATATGTTTCAATGTATAAATATTCTGTTTTTGATCCATGGGTAACTGATTCCACCAACGAATTGATAATTTATTAATTAAATCTTTATTATATCCTCGACAAAGGAAAAATCGTTTAATTCTATGACTTGAAAGCGATCTTTCTCGTTCTCTCCTAACTCCATAAGTGATATAAAGTCTTCTTAACATTTCTTCGTCCACAAAAAATTCCCGGCGTGAAAAAACAAAATGACGCATTTGAGCAAATGAACCTATGGGATCCCAGAGAATACGTTTTCCAATAAATAATCTTGGTTTATTCTCCAAGCGATATTCCATCCGGTATTGGGTTCCTGGACCAAAAAAACCTAATATTTCAAATTGTTCTTCCAACAAAATGTTTTCAAATCGAGATTCTAATTCTTCCACATTTCTTTCTCTCACTCTGGGTAAGATTCTCTCATAAAAAAGTTGTTCTTTTTTATTACCCATAAGGTGATCATAATGATTTTTTTTTTCCAAACTATTTTCCTTCGGAAATCCAAAAGTGTGAAAAAATTCAAAATCATTGGGCCTTTTTATCCAATTGAATAAGTGACTACGGGAAAAACTCAACCGCCAAGATCTGGGTGACCATGCAGTATTATTAAATTCGTAAATTTTTCTATTAATAATTTTATTTCCAGATAAAAACGAATCATAATGAGATTCATTCTGGTTATTTATAATGCTTTCATTTGTTATAGCAAATATTCCGTTATGCATAATATCTAAAATATTTTTAACAAAAAATATTTTAGAGTTTTTCCGCTCGTAACTAATAGATTTCGTTTTGCATGTTTCCAACCAAGGAAAATCAGTAGAAAAAGTTTCCAAAAGACTAAAAGCTAAATCTAAGTCATTTTCAACTGATTTATCGAGAGAAATCGAAATATCAGAATTTTTTTCTAATGGAAACCAAGAATCTCGGGCAGCTATTCCGGCTAAGCAAACTAAAATATGAACTAAAATTGTAGATTCTTTTATAATTGAATCATCCATAGAAGGTTCCGAATACCATTTGGACAAATAATAAAAATTCTTTTTCCATAAATAATTCCTAATATTTAAGGGATTAATAACAGAACCCTCCATCATAACATATTGTATAATCGCTCTTCCTATTTTATAAAGTAATATTTTAAAATTTTGTTTATAATTAGGTTTATCATTCGTATGGCTAAATCCAAGGATTTGTCGATGAAAAGCTAATTTTATAATATCATCATAAACAAATGATTTATTTTTAGTAAGACTTATTAATGAAATTTCATTAGTAAGAGCTACTAAATCTCGAAGATTATATCCCATGGTTCTGGATCCAAATTCATTAAGATATGATAAATTTTTATTCAATTTAAAATTGGTCCGATCTAATAAAATAGGAAATTGATTCTTCCGCTGATAGGTATTCAATAACCGAATATTGAGGACTCGATCTAATCGATCTGGCGAAATTAGAGATGGATCAACTTTTTTGGGAACATGGGTTGAACCAATCATAATTATATTTTTTTTTGCTCCATTTTCCAACGAATCAGTCCGAAAATGTTTCAGTAAAATGCCGAGTAGAAAAGTAGGATCGGATTCAATATTTTGAGTTGTTCGATTAACGTCTAATTGATGTATATTTCGTATCCAGATGATACAAGGTGACATTCCTTTTGCCAGCTCCAAAGTAAGATTTAATCGACGCAAACTTTCGATTAAGATATTCATCCAACTTTCTGTTACAATATCAGGTTTATTATAGAGAAGTTTGTTTATAGATATTCCGAATAAGGGGACAGAAGAATTAGCTGCTAAATTTTTAATTAGATATGAACGTCCAGTCTCGACGGGACCTATTAATAAAATGCCTTTCGAACAAGATAATCCTAATTGAAGCGGGATCGGTATCTTCTGGAATCTGGGGTCAAATTTTCTTGTTCGTCGCAATGTCTGCGAAGAAATAATTTTTTGTAAAGAGGCAAAAAAGATCCATTTATCTGCTAGATTTACTGAGTAATTAACTAATTTATTTTTGAACATTCCACTTAAATATCGAAGATATGAAAGTCCTTGTTGAGGGTTTTTATGATACCCAAATAGTTTATTATTTAATACTTTCGGTTGATAGTATAAGTGAAATCCATATTCTTTTATTCGTGTAGGTGTAATTAAGGATTGAACTAATAAGTTTCGTTTTCGACGTGAGAGATCTAAACTTTTATGACTTATTAACCATTTATTCAAATTTCTTCTTGTTAATAAATAAAATCTAATATTTATTGTGTAATGTTTCAAATTATTAAAAAAAGAAATTAACAAATTTTCGGTTTTATTTAATTGTGTTTTATTTCGATATAATAATTTGGTAAAATAAAAAGCTCGTGACGGATCTGTTAAATATTTTATATTTTCAAATTTTTTCCACAAATTGATAGAATCCGAACCAATAAGAATGGAAAAATAATTTTGATGAAATAAGAAAACAAAAGTCATTAAACTGAAAATAGCCCAAGATAAATTATTCCAATTATTTATTAATTGAAGGTCAGACCAAATAAAATTTAATATTATCTCTTGCGTATAATCGAAAAAAATACGTGCATTCCACTCTGAATTTAAATTATATAAATTTTTTCTATTCTCGTGTAAATTTATTAAATTTTTTTGTAGAAGTCTAATATTATTATTTATAAAATATTCGAAATAAGAACCAATTATTACGAAACGTTTTCGTAATGTTTCAGTAAAGATATGAATATTATGTTCCCACCATTCAGATGTGAAGAACCAAGAGGTATAATTATAATTTCTGAGGGAAATATTTTTTTCAAGAAAATCAAAAATTGAAATTTTTTTAAATTTACCGTATACTTTATCTGGAGGTAGTAATATTTTATTTTCAAATTTCTGTTTCAAATTTTTCGATTTTGAATTTTTTAATATTGGTGATAGAATAATTTTATTTATTAATTGGAAAATGGAACTATTTCTCTTTAGGTTTTTAGTCAATGATTCATATTGTAATATGTTATAGTAATTTTCTATTCCTGTAGCATCAAGATCCCGTAGAAAACTTTTACTAATTCCTTCGACTCCAATATCTTTTTTGGTAGCTACAGTTTCAGCTTGATCTCTTTCTTGTTTTAAGAAATATCTGTTTGAATTTATTGGGAACTGCAAATTAGTTCGTTCTGATATTTTCTGGTAAAAATGGAAGAAAGATACAAATTGTGTTTTTTCAATTCTATTAGAGAACATACTGAATAATAAAAAATTTTTTAATTTCAATTGAACAAGCTGAAATAGTTCTTTTTTCAAAAATATAGATCTTTGTTTAATGAAAGTTCGATTCAATCCATTATATTTTAAATAATTATTTAGGAATTGGTAATATATAATACTAATATTTTCAACCTCGTCATTTTCCGAATGAAATAAAAAATTTAATTTATAATTAGAATGGAAGAATAATCTTTCATTTTTTATACAAGGTGAAAAAATATTTTTTTTAGTAGGAAATCCCGCCAATAACTGTATCATGATTTCATTATTCATTCCATCGAGAGATAAATCAGCAATTAAATTATTAATACCTTTCTCCCCAAATTCATTAATTTTGACTAAAGTGAACACTTTATTTCGTTGGTGATTAATACCATACGTATCAGTAGAAATTTGTAACGAATGAAGAAGTTTATCAACATTTTTCGAATTCGACTTTCGGAAATATTTTTTCAAAAGTTTAGCTAATTTCACCTTTATTAAAAATTGATAAGTCACAATTTTTTTTGATGAATTTCTTATCTTATCTAGCCAATTATGTACTTTCAAATTTAATTTATTATATTTTAGATCTTCGATATTATAGATAAAGTTCTTATTGAAATTGATTTTCCAAAGTATTGAATACTTATGTAATATATTGTTTATGTAGGTTATTCCTAAATCGGCAAATCTAAAAGGGAAGTTATTCCATAATTCACTGCAGTATTTATAACAATTATTATGTATCAAATTTTGAATAAATAAATAATTATCTATTAATTTATTTTCACTATTATAGATATTTCTATTGTCTTTAGATATTAATAATAATTTCTTAGTAAAAGATAGATCTCCGATTTTATTTGACTGATCATCCATTAATATATCCAATTGATTAGTCTTTATTACCAAATATTCCTTCAATTTGAGACAATCTATGACTGAAACAATTTTTTTTAAGTCGAAGGATAATGGGGAAAAATTGGAAACTGCTATGAATAATCGATTAGATTCTTTTTCTATTTCATACCGAATCTTTTTATCCAAAGAATAATTTTGACCAAGTATATTATAGGCACGATTAAAAGGAATCAAATAATTAAGTAGAAAGTTTGAATGATATTTACTAAACTTCCACGAAATTATTGCAATATCATCGGATTCACTATTATTTTTTGATTGATAAATTCGTTCAAAATTTTTTGAGATTTTATTAAATTTTGAAAAAAAAGGACTTTGTATAAATTCATTTATTAGTAACGGTCCGGGAAAGAAAAAAAATTCAGGATTAACCTTTTGTGTTTCCTGCCGTGAAAAAAAATTATTTATAATATACTTACCCATTAAAAGCTGAGCTGGAAAGTTAAAATATGAATCTGTTTTTTCTCCCGATGGGAAAAAAAAAGATTTATCCAAAGACGTTCGTTCTATAAATACCGGCTTTAAAGTTGATTCATCATCTAAGTATGGTATTCTCTTTATCCATTCAAAATAAGTGGGCGAATTATAAAATTGATTCGGATTAATACAATTAAAGAATTTTAGATTTTTATTTACGTCGTTCCGAATAGTAGACAAATCCGAAAGATTAACATCCTCATCCGTTTCTTGACTCAAGAAATAAATATTTTTTACTTGAATATCAGATTCTCTTGCTTCACATATCAAATATTTTGAAATTTTATATATTGCATCTGACAAAATATTTTCCAAGAGTAGACATAATCGTGAATTTTTTAATTCACTATAAGGATATTTAAAAATTTCATCTCTGAAAAATCCCCAATGACGATAATTATGTGTTAGGAATTGCCACAGAAAAACCTTTATATAATTCGAAAGGTCCAAATTTCCTTTTTCTTTCAATAAAAAAGAAGATTTCAGTAAAATTTTGCTAGATTCTCCCCAATTTTGTAAATTTTGAAGAATTTCTTTTCTTAACCAAAAATGATCTGGATTTTCTATCTCTTTCGCAAAGAGATGAAGGTCTAAAAACTTTTTATATAAATCCGAACTATAACTTGACTCATCTTTTTTTTCTTCCAGCGAACAATTTATTTCTTCAAAAAATATTTGATCATTAAGATACGTAATACTATTAAAAATAGATTTATGTTTTTCTAATTTTTTTTTCTCAAAGATATTGTGCAAAAAAATATCAAAATTTTTATTTAAACTTCGAAACGATTTTTTATAGATACCTATATAATCTTTCCTATATTGGTCCCGTCTCCGAACTCTCGTCAAACCGAAATTTTTTCGTTCGACGATGTTTACAGTATTCGAACAATAAATAGAAATAGACAAAGGTAATGCAAAGAACATTAAATTTTTCAAAACGAAAATTTCACTCTTTCTTAAACTATGCGAATCCATCGATAACATAATTGTTCGAAAATCGAACGTAGTAACGATATTTTTTTCATCAAAAAATTTTGCGATTAATAATCTGATTAAACTACATTTTAACCACAAATTCGAGAAAATTTTAGTTTTCCGTATTTTAGCCAAATATAAGTTTTTATATGAAATTTCTTTTTCTGGTAATTTTTTTTTCATTGTTTTGCAACAGTTACATAAGATTTTACTAATAAATATATTTCTCTATTAAAATTTTGAATAAACAATTTTTATCTTCGGAATATTTCGAAACATTAAGAAGAAATATCAAAAAACTTATTTTTGCATATACAAAGACATTTTCTAACGTTTCTAATATTTCAGAACTAATTGTTTTATACCATTTATTTATTGAATATAATGAGCTCTTTATCATTTAGAAATATGATTTTACTTAGGTGTTATCCTTTTTCATAATGACATAAAGATAAGCTCACGTCAACTCATTAAAAAGTTTTTGTTATATTAACTATAATTACGTTTTTTTCTTTTGCATCAACGTCTCCAATACGAAAATATTTATGAGCGAAACATCAAAATAATTGCAGCGGTAGAATAGAACTCAGGCGTTTCATTTTGGTACGATTCGATTTGATGGATCGAGAAGCATAAAAAAATGAAGCTAAAAAGTTTTAATTCAAGATCTTATAGGCGAATAATCATTAATGATTAATCATCAAAATAGTTTGACTGATAAAGCTCTCTAGCCCTCATATTGTCTCTTGTCACTAGTTTTGGGCGAACGACGGGAATTGAACCCGCGGATGGAGGATCCACAATCCACTGCCTTAATCCACTTGGCTACGTCCGCCCCTCTTCTCTATCCTCTCGTATGAATAAAGCCTAAATAATGATCCTCAAGTTTTTACTCTTAAGGATCACTATTTTTTAGTTTTTCTTTCCCTTCAAAAATTTATAGTTTCTTCAGAGTCAGAATCGAGTTTTAAGTATTAACCATTAGTAATAGGAGCTTCAATAGCAGCTAAATCTAGAGGGAAATTATGAGCATTACGTTCATGCATAACTTCCATACCAAGGTTAGCACGGTTGATAATATCAGCCCAAGTATTAATAACGCGTCCTTGACTATCAACTACAGATTGGTTGAAATTGAAACCATTTAAGTTAAATGCCATAGTGCTAATACCTAAAGCAGTAAACCAAATACCTACGACAGGCCAAGCAGCTAAGAAGAAATGTAATGAACGAGAATTGTTGAAGCTTGCATATTGGAAAATTAATCTACCAAAATAACCGTGAGCCGCTACAATATTGTAAGTTTCTTCTTCTTGACCAAATTTATAACCTGCGTTAGCAGATTCATTTTCAGTAGTTTCTCTGATTAAACTAGAAGTTACCAAGGAACCATGCATAGCACTAAATAGAGAGCCGCCGAATACACCAGCTACACCCAACATGTGGAATGGATGCATAAGGATGTTATGTTCAGCTTGGAAGACAATCATGAAATTGAAAGTACCAGAAATACCTAAAGGCATACCGTCAGAAAAGCTTCCTTGACCAATTGGATAAATTAAGAAAACTGCGGTAGCAGCAGCAACAGGTGCTGAGTATGCAACGGCAATCCAAGGACGCATACCCAAACGAAAACTAAGTTCCCATTCACGACCCATGTAGCAAGCTACACCAAGTAAGAAATGAAGAACGATAAGTTCGTAAGGACCACCATTGTATAACCATTCATCTACAGAAGCTGCTTCCCAAATAGGGTAAAAATGTAACCCGATTGCTGCAGAGGTAGGGATAATAGCACCAGAAATGATATTATTTCCATATAATAAAGACCCTGATACAGGTTCACGGATACCATCAATATCTACTGGGGGAGCTGCAATAAAAGCGATGATAAATACAGAAGTTGCTGTTAATAAAGTAGGAATCATCACTACACCAAACCATCCAATATATAAACGATTTTCAGTGCTAGTAATCCAATCGCAGAAGCGACCCCAAATGCTTGCGCTTTCGCGTCTTTCTAAAGTTGCAGTCATGGTAAAACTTAGTTTTTAAAGTAATAAGAAATTTCCCAAATAATTTAACTTGTTAAATACAGTATTACACATATTGAATTATTCTGTCAACTGTTATATAGAACATTGAATGAAAATCCAATATGGGTTGCCCGGGGATCGAACCCGGAACTAGTCGGATGAAGTAGATTAATTCATTTTTTCTTATTAACGAAAATCTCTTCCCAAACCGTACTTGCAATTTTTACTGCATACGGCTTTCTACATGTATTTCATTTATCCCGATGAAGAATTTCGTTCATTTTTTAATTTATATGGAGGATGAGCCAAATAATTTATTTTAATAATATTCAAATACCAAATTTTTTTTTCATAAGCATGCCATAAATTTGATCGTGGTTTCTTTAAATAAACCGAATTCGTAACAAAATTTGAACCATACTTTTTCCATACGGTACGTATAGTACTTTTGTGTTTACATGCTAGGGTTTTAGCACAAGAAAATCGAAGAATATACTGTAATTGGTATAAACCTTTCTTTCTCACGCATCCACTGTAATAACAAAAAATATTTTTTATTAGTTGATCAAAACGTTTAAAAATTTCATGATCTGTCAAAGTTGTCCAGGATACTCTACAAATAGGGCGTCCACACGTATCACAAAATTTTTCTTTAGCTAATAATCTAATTAATGGTACGATGGGAATAATACTATAAAATTCTTTGGTAATTAAATTTGTATCAATCGAATCTTCCGCTAATTGAATATTAATCAAAGTATATTTATTTCTAATACGAGAAAGATATCCTAAAAAACAAAAGGGATTTTTTGAAAAATCTTTTATACTCAGTCGATAAGGCTCAATCCAGATATGAAAATACTTTTCCCAGAAGATGAGAAAGAAAAGATTCCAATTTTTGAAAAAAAAGTTCAGATTTCCATTTGTACTTACAATTAGATTATTTCGATATCTTGCATACTGAATTAAACAATTTTTTTGAATAATTGTTTTCATAGGTTCAAATTGTGAGTATTCCGAAATATATCTAATTTTCTGGATAAAATTAATTTGGTCGATAAAAAACCAATCTAAAATAGATTGAAAATTATAAATTTGTTTACATATATGAATCAAAGCATATTCGAATTTATGAATTTGAAAATTCCATAATAAATTATAAAATTGATTTTTTCGGAGAAAAAACTGCGGATTCAAAATACCTATATGTTCATCTTGATAAAGTAATAATCTAAAAAGATGTAAAAACGAAGTATCTGAAAGATTTTGCCGAAAAACTCGAATTAAAATTTCTGGATGAAAAGAATATGGTATCGTAATATCTAAGCAAAATGTAGAATTCTTAATTTTATTCTCTAAGAAGGGAAATAGGGATTGTATAGATTGGTTACTATTCCATCCATCATTTTCTATCACCAATTCCGATCCTGGTACGAAAATTGAGTTAAAAGCAATTATTAAAATTTTTTGAATAATTTGGAATTTATTAATGGATTGATCATGAATAATCCATGAATAGTTTGATTGGCGTGATTTTTTAATCAAACGTTTCAATGTCATAAAATTGTATTCCTTGCCAAAAGCAGAAATTTCATTTTTTTGATACTTCGTCTCATTCATAAAACGATTATATGCAATTCCGTAAAAATCTTCTTGAAAAAGAATTGGATATAAAAAATGTTTTTTGCAGAACCCATTTCCTTCAGTTTTTTCGAGTTCTCTAATAAAAGGAACCTTAGCAATGGTGCCCATATAAATAATTCTTTTGTTGAGATAGGGAGGGATAAATATAATACATGATTCAATCTGTTGGCAATACAAATATATTTGTATTGCCAACAGATTGTTCTCCTGACTTGATAAAAAGTTTAAATTAGTCAGCACACAGTTAATTTATTCACATTAGTTTGAGTATTTAGGATTCGTTACGGATACAAAATTTTATTAAATATTTAAAATTTTTTCCTTACTTACATATTGACTATACAGAAAAGCTTTTAACAACTTAATGTTTTTGTGTAAAGAGAATGTTTCGATAAAGGATTTTGAAACAAAAAGCTGGTTCTTACGTTACCTACGATTTAAGCCATTCGGCTTTATCCATTAACTCCAATTTACTAAAAATTTAGCGACATGCTATTTTCTCCAAAGAGTTTCCCCCGAGGATTAGTCGCGATATTACAAACCTTGTCAAAGGTCTGAATGAATTTACTATTCCATCTGAATGTGGAAAAATCCAAGTCGCACTTAAAAGCCGAGTACTCTACCATTGAGTTAGCAACCCCTAGTTTTAGCAAATCTAAATACTATGTTATAAGATATACAAAATAATACTAATTAACAAATACCACAAATTATATAACCGCCAATTGATTTTGTCAATTCATATATATATGACTTTACTATATGGTGGAAACTCAAAGTCATATATATGACTTTAAATAAATATATTATATTGTGCAAAAGTTCCAGGAATAACAACTATATATTAATTAAAAAATCATAAACTTATCTTGCTATAAATTATTTTCTTTCCCCATTCTCAATTTGGATAAAAAGTGGGAATAAATATTATTTATGCTTATAGTATTTATTTTTGGTACAAAAATCACTAAATATGTATATAAAAGAAAAGATAGAACTGGATAATAAAAAATCAATTGTATAAAACCGAGAGAAGGGTTCATAATTATATGTTTAAATTTTATTGAAGTATTAGTTTTTCTACAAGTATTATTAATTTGAATTTAATTACAATTTTATAATTTATTTTTTAATAAATTTTTATTTGATAAAAGAAATACTACCCTTTTGAAGTTGCTTCTACTATAATTTCATTCAACTCCAATTGATTCGTCGAATTCCAAGAATTCGTTAGTATGCTTATAATTTATTTATCTATACCGAATAAGTATTGACTGATCTGAATTCTCGTTTTACAAGCAAAACTCAGAATTAGTACATTCCAAATTTGGTTTCAACCTAACCTATTTTGCTGTCATTGAATCGACTTCAACGGCACTGAATCGACTAAAACAATAGTTATCGTATGACCTATTCCAAGTTTGATCAGCTGCTTGAAGGTTATTAACTCTCTAATGATTAACATCTACAATTATAATATTAAATTACAAAATTGTCGAAGCTTAATTCACAAATTTTTGTAAATCTTCCTGCAAACTACTTAAAATATATATTGGCTTTAATATGGGCAAACCGGTATGTTCATTTCTTATAAATATTATTTACAAGTTCTTCTTGAGATCCGGGAGCGAATATGTGACGAGCTACTACGATACTATTAGTCAGTCATATAAAAAGATAACTTTTGTGTTCGAACACAGAATGTGTAATAATAATCCACTAAAAAATGACATATGGAATGTACATTTTTGAAAGAACTAGCTACTTTTGAGTTGAATATGGGCTAGCTGGCCTAGCATACGTACATACATTCGAGAAAAAGCTAATTTATCAAAAATAAAAATCTCTTTATTTTCAATAATATATTTTCTCTTACCACAAAATGTAAAAATAATTGTCATAATATTGAGTGAGTAAAAAATGCATATATTACAGCAGATAATTCTCTTCATGAATTTCGACAACTTTAATAAATATTATTTCTGGGACGGAAGGATTCGAACCTCCGAATGACGGGATCAAAACCCGCTGCCTTACCACTTGGCCACGCCCCATCTACCTAATTACATCATTTATCTTCACTCATCCAAATAAAACATCATTTTTTCACTTCTGTCAATATATTCAATTAATATGGTCACGTAATTAAGAAAAAATTGCAACGGCTTTGAAGCTGAAAGAACTTGTAGTAAGATATATTTAGTAGTTTTTGTTATCTATCTTCTATTCTACTCCTCTAATAGTAATAATATTGGGAATAAAAATCTTAGTTATGTTTAATATCTATTTAGAAACTGGGTTCCATTCAAATGGTTTTTTGATTTTTGCCAAATTACCCGAAGCTTATGCTATTTTCGATCCAATCGTCGATGTCATGCCAATAATACCTTCGTTTTTCTTTCCCTCAGCTTTTGTTTGGCAAGCTTCTGTAAGTTTTCGATAAATTTAGTTAATTATTTTAATGGTTTTGGTACAAACCCTATGTTGAGGGTTTGTACCAAAACCATTAAAACTTAAAATTTTCGTTCAAATACTTTATTTCCAACTTATTGGATAAATGATGGAATATAGGGTTGATTGCGATAGTCTTAAAAATTTCTTTGATAATTAAAAAATATTTTAATTTGTAATTTATTCTATTCCATTTCTAGTAATGACTCCGGAGATTATGTCATGCTTACTCCCAAACTATTTGTTTATACAGTAATTATATTTTTCGTTTCTCCCTTTATCTCCGGATTCTTGTCCAATGATCCGGGACGTAATCCCGGACGTAAGGAATAAAAGATATTTTGATTTGAAATATATTCTTTTTATTATAAAAGGAGAGAGAGGGATTCGAACCCTCGGTACAAATAGATTGTACAACGGATTAGCAATCCGCAGCTTTCGTCCACTCGGCCATCTCTCCAAATTCAGCAATTTCTTTTTTTGAGAGGATGATATAAAAATCAAAAAGAATATATCATTCTGAAAAAATGTAATTTATTGTATTCGTATTTTGTTCGATTTGCAATCGTTCCATGCTAATATATTATATAATAGTTATTATCGGATATACCAATAAAATTTGTTTGTGATAAAATTTAGGTCTATTCCTAAGATTTTTTGGTTTTCTTAAATAAGATATTCTAAATTTTGGATAAGGCCCAACCACCTAATATTGGTTGGGCCTTATCCAAAATTTATTGGTATAATTCTTTACCTAATCTTAATGCCAAAATGCCTGTTACAAAAACACTCAAAAGAATTACAATAATTTGATTGTCCGAAATAGGAGTCATTACTTTTTATTCTCCCTAATTATTTGGAAATGAAAAAAAAATATATATATATGTAGATAATATGATTAGTCAATAACTCTTAGTTTTAGTTCGTTCAATTTTTCATTTATTTCTTCATTATATAATACACTCGTTAATATTGTATCGATTTTAGTCTGTTATCGCTATAGCTTTCTGAGTAGAATTTGTTGGCATTACAAAAAAGGAAAAGTTGAATCATAATGAATTTAGAAGTTATTGCACAGCTTATTGTTCTGGCTTTAATCGTCGCATCAGGTCCATCAGTTATTGCTTTGTTAGCAGCTCGTAAAGGTAATTTATAATTAGATTTTTCCATCTCCGAAAGGAATACACAATTTTTAAAGAGTGATGAAATTTCGGGGATGGGATTGAAATGATTATAAATAAATATGTTATTATTGGTTGATAGCGGGTATAGTTTAGTGGTAAAAGTGCGATTCGTTTTTCAGAAAAGTTAAAGGATCATAAAGTCTTTTATATTTTTTTGAATCTCATTTACAAAAGAGTTTTACTCTCTCCTATTTTCGTGATGGTGGTAAAAAAGCTATTCCTTTAAGAATTTTGAAATTCTTGATGAAGCGAATAGTTTTAATCAAAAAATAGTTTTTGAAATATCTGAGAGTCTATGGAAAGAAATACCAAAACGGAATTTTCGTCGTAACTAAATCACCAAATTATTATTAGAAAAAGTAATAATAAAAAGCGGTGCTGTATAGTTATAAACTAATTTCTTTAGTTTGCTAAAGATATTGAATATTTGTATCTAATTACTCGGTGAAATACGTTTTCCCAAAGATAACCTCAAGTAAATGATAAACGGAGTAATCAAAAAGTTTTTATATCATACTATATTCTCTTTTTGACAGGATCATCTAATAAAGTATTTTTTTTTTACCAGTAATGGTTCAATACATATAAATAAACAAACATAGATGTTATAAATATATTTTTGTAATAGGTATCTATTCTTTATCTAGTTGTAAAGGAGCCGAATGGATATAAATTTCCATGTTCGGTTCTGAAGTAGAGACGTTTGTTTGAAAGATACGTCGACTATAACCCTTAGCCTTCCAAGCTAATGATGCGGGTTCGATTCCCGCTACCCGCTCCTTCATATTTCGAGATTAGAAGCATATAAAAAAATATTAATTAATATTTGTCTATGCTTCTAATCATTAATTAGTTGTAATAACGTCCATCGTCTAAAGGATAGGATAGAGGTCTTCTAAACCTCCAGTATAGGTTCGAATCCTATTGGACGTAGTTGAAAAAATTTTTATATTTTATTTTCCTTCCTGGAATAAGAAAAGTTCAATATGTTCTTTAATAGCTTCTTTCAAAATTTTCTCTGCCTGTTCCGTGAATACTTTCGTAGAACGAATAATTTCTATAAACTGTGGTTTATTAGTGGTTAAATATTCCCGTAATTGAACAAGAAATTTTTTAACTTGACCTGTTTCTAATACATCTAAATACCCATTCACTCCAGTATAAATGGTCGCTACTTGTTCCTCAACGCTAAGTGGTGCGGATTGCGATTGTTTAAGTAATTCACGTAACCTTTGACCTCTAGCTAATTGATTTTGAGTAGCTTTATCAAGATCCGATGCGAATTGGGCAGAAGCTTCTAACTCTGCGAATTGAGCAAGCTCTAATTTTAATTTACCCGCTACTTGTTTCATGGCCTTAATTTGTGCGGCAGACCCAACCCGCGATACGGAAATACCTACATTGATCGCTGGGCGGATTCCAGCATTGAATAAATCAGCTGATAAAAATATTTGCCCATCCGTGATGGAAATAACATTTGTAGGGATATAAGCGGAAACATCACCTGCTTGAGTTTCTACAATAGGTAAAGCAGTCATACTACCTTCACCCAAATTTGAGCTTAATTTCGCTGCTCTTTCTGAAAGACGAGAATGTAAATAAAAAACATCTCCCGGATAAGCTTCTCGACCGGGTGGTCTCCTTAATAAAAGTGACATTTGTCTATAAGCTTGAGCTTGTTTAGATAGATCATCATAGACAATAAGAGTATGTTGTTTACGATACATAAAGTATTCTGCGAGTGCTGCTCCTGTATAAGGAGCAAGGTATTGTAATGTTGCAGGAGAGTTTGCAGTTTCTGCCACAACTATGGTATATTCGAGAGCACCACGTTCTTCAAATGTATTTACTACTTGTGCTACAGAAGATGCTTTTTGCCCAATAGCTACATATACACATATAACATTTTGACCTTTTTGATTCAGAATTGTATCTGTCGCTACCGCCGTCTTACCTGTCTGTCTATCTCCAATAATCAATTCTCTTTGACCACGTCCAATTGGAATCATTGAATCAATTGCAATAAGTCCTGTTTGCATTGGTTCATAAACAGATCGTCTCGAAATAATACCAGGAGCTGGGGATTCAATTAACCGAGACTCAGAAGCCGAAATTTTACCCTTTCCATCAATAGGTTGAGCCAAGGCATCTACGACACGACCTAAATAAGCCTCACTAACAGGTATTTGAGCAATTTGACCCGTCGCTTTTACCGAACTTCCTTCCTGTATTGCCAAACCATCGCCCATCGAAACAACTCCGACGTTATCTGATTCTAAATTCAATGCAATCCCAACTGTATTATCTTCAAACTCTACTAATTCACCCGCCATTACTTTGTCGAGACCATAAATACGAGCAATACCGTCCCCCACCTGAAGTACGGTACCAATATTAACAATTTTGACTTCTTGATTATATTGTTCAATTTGTGTACGGATAACACTGCTAATTTCGTCGGGTCGAATATTTACCATTAGCTTTTATTAATTATTTTGTGAAAGATAAAACCGATGAAAGTTACTCAATCGTACTTTCCATGGCCCTTAGAAGGCCAATATTATGATCTATCATACGTAAATGTAATTCGCTATTTAAGCAATTTTTTAATGTCTCTAAGGCTCTTTCAAGTGCTAAACGAGAAACTTGTTGTCGAACTTGTTCAATCGCTCTCTGTTTCTCAAAACGAATTGTAGCGTTTTTCGAATCTTCCAATCTTTTAGAATCTTCATCCGCCGCGTCAATCAAATCTTTCTTTTCTTTATCCATTTGAGATAATCCATTTATTCTAATATTATCAGCTTTTATCTTCGCCTGTTGTAGACGAGTCTTAGCTTGTTCGAGCTTATCCGTAGCTTCTTTATAGCGTTCCTCCGCGTCTTGAATAGTATTTAAGATAGTTAGTTTACGATTTTTCAATAAATTACTTAATGAAGTAGATTGTTGTTATATGAATCTCTTCCCAAACCGAGCATGAATTTTTCGATTCACTCGGCTTTCTACTCAGTTTTTACAACTTTATAAATTGAGTTTATCATCACTTTCTTTTTGATGACTCTTTCAACACAAAAAATTTGAATTGTTAGGAAGATTGTTTTTTTGAATAATTATAAATCGAAAATTAGGTTGTCAAGTCAACACTAGATAAATAAAGTTTAAAAAATTATTTTTTTGGGGAATTATTACGATTTATCAAACGAAATTTTATCGACACGAGTGTTATGTATCGGATAAACCCCCAACCATGGTTTTCACGGTGAGATAAAGAAAATCCCAATTGTGCCTAGACTTTAAGCAATTAAGCTTTAACCATGTTCGATCCTTTCCCCCCATCAAAAAAGATTTTGATTTTACGAAATGCTATAGTTCTTTTAGATTTCTCTCTTAATTAAGTTATTCGTTGGGATTATGTACTTCATTCATGTACAATTGGATAAATCCAATTTATTGTATCCAAAAATTCAATCCGCACACACTCCCTTCCCAAAGTAAACTAATAAACCTAGTACTACACCCAAATTAATTAAATTTGTTTCCAAAATATTTGTATTTAGTCCAAAACTATTAGCTAAAGTCCAAAATTTTGTAGAAATAACAAAACCAATCTTGTTTTCCATATTATCCTCTCGTTCTAATTATTAGAGCACCAAAATTTTTGTGGAGTTTCTTTGTTTACTCAAACACACTTTTTCTTTTTTCGGATCAAACCAAGTTTTGGTTTTAAGTAAGTTAATATAAACAATTAAGTAAAATTGTTTTTTTCTTTGCTCTCCCCCCCCAACAAAATCGAAAGATTTGGAGGGGGGGAGGGAAGAAATATCTAATTAAATATTGATTATTTAATTAGATATTTTTTAGACGAAGGGATTTGCAAATGAGAGTGCTAAAGCCACTACTAATCCATAAATAGTTAAAGCTTCCATAAAGGCTAAACTTAAAAGTAGAGTACCGCGAATTTTACCTTCTGCTTCAGGTTGTCTAGCAATACCTTCGACAGCCTGACCTGCCGCAGTGCCTTGACCAATACCAGGTCCAATCGAAGCTAAACCTACAGCTAATCCAGCAGCAATAACAGAAGCGGCAGAAATCAAAGGGTTCATAATAATATCCTCTAACTAAAATTAGTAAAAGATTTTTAATTGAAATAAAAATCTAGTTTCCGTTGCTTACTGAAATTTTTTATTATTTATTCGAAGCAGTTAATAACTCAAAATGTCTCTTTTTGAAAGTGATAGTATCACTAAAAAAACTTTTAGTAGTTTCTACAATTGTGTCAAATATCCAATTATTCTTCTCCAGAAATAAATTCTAGCTAAGTAATTAATCCTTGTAAACTTTTTATGATTAATATAATTTTATAATATATTTAATTAATATATTACAAAATTTTAAACTGGTAAGAAATAGTTTAATAAAATTTAGGTAATTATTTAGTACCAAGTTTTAATTTAATGATGACCCTCCATAGATTCTCCTATATAGGCTGCGGCTAATGTAGCAAAGATCAAAGCTTGAATAGCACTTGTAAATGACCCTAAAAACATCATGGGTATAGGAATAACCAAAGGCACTAGGGAAATAAGAACGGCAACAACTAATTCATCAGCTAATATATTTCCGAACAGCCTAAAACTAAGTGATAAAGGTTTTGTAAAATCTTCCAAAATATTTATTGGTAATAGTACGGGTGTCGGTTGTATATATTTACCGAAATAACTCAAACCTTTTTTGTGAAGACCGGCATAAAAATAAGCTACTGATGTAAGTAAAGCTAATGCTACTGTAGTATTAATATCATTGGTAGGCGCAGCAAGTTCACCGTTTGGTAATTCGAAAACACGCCAAGGAAAAAGGGCTCCCGACCAATTCGATACAAAAATGAATAAGAACATAGTACCAACAAAAGGCACCCAAGGTCTGTATTCTTCTTCTCCAATTTGGGTTCTCGTTAAATCTCTAATAAATTCTAAGACATATTCCACAAAATTTTGAGCATCAGCTGGAATGGCTTGTAAATTCCGAGTAGCTGAAATGGCCAAAATTAATAATGAAGCAACTACAATCCAAGACGTTATAAGTACTTGAGCATGAACTTGAAAACTCCCCAATTGCCAATAAAAATGTTGACCTACTTCTACATTCGATATTTCGTAAAAATTATTACTAGAAATTCCTACAAAATTGGGCGTATTACTCCTTCTAAAAAGATAGATTTACAAATTAAAAAAAATAGCTTTTTCAAAAATCATTTCTTCCATTTCACAAATATTTATTTCTTTTTCATTCCATGAATATTTTTTATCTAGTTTGAATTTATTTTTTACATGATACTAATAACGAGAATAATAAATCAATAAAATGTCTTATTTCAATTCATCTTCCAGTCCAAGAAGATTATAATAAGATTATAAGATAAATTTATTGAGATATATCAATTGGATTATAGCGACCTTCACGAATTGCTGATGTTAATTTATTCAAAATCCATCTAATAGAAGCTCTAGCATCATCATTAGCAGGAATCGGTATATCTGTTACATCTGGATCACAATCAGTATCGACTAAACAAATTGTAGGAATACCTAAGGTTATACATTCTTGAATAGCTGTAAATTCTTTCTGTTGATCGATAATTATAACAATATCGGGTAAAGTGGTCATGTATTTGATTCCACCTAAATATTTTTGTAATTGATGTAATTGTAGGTCCAAATCTGCTGCTTCTTTCTTAGGGAGTTGATTGAACGTACCTTTCAATTTTTTATTTTCTAAATCTTGAAATTTTTTAAGACGTGTCTGTATAGTCGACCAATTTGTTAACATACCTCCAAGCCATTTTCGGTTTACATAATGACATCGTGCTTTCAAAGCCGCGGAAGCTACTAAATCAGCGGCTTGATATTTTGTCCCTACAATTAGAAATTGTTTTCCTTTACTCGCAGCATTCGAAGCTAAATCACAAGCTTCTGATAAAAAACGAGCAGTTTGTGTAAGATTTATAATATGAATCCCTCTTCGCTCTGTAAAAATATAAGGTGCCATTTTAGGATTCCATTTACGTGCTTGATGACCGAAATGGACACCTGCTTCCATCATTTCTTCCAAATTAATATTCCAAGATTTTTGTTTCATTCTCTCATTCAACTCTTTTTTATTATCCGACAAAAATATATATATGAAATATATATGATACTTTCATCTATATAGATTAAGATATTACATATTATGTGTATAAATGTTCAACATTCTCGATTTTGCCAATTAATATCTTATCAAATTTATTTATGGTTCATTATTCTAATGCAATTTCTGTTTTATTTTGAGATATTGCTCCTTTCAACACATTATGGATCGTTCCTTTTCCGGGAAAAACAAAAAATTCATTTTTATATAAAAAAATGTTTTTCATTTTTTTATTAAAAGAAATCTTATTGTTACCAAAAAAAACTTCTCTCTTTTTTTCAAGAGCTATTTGCCAAATAACTTCCTGAGATCCAGTTCCGGCGGGAATAATTCCGCCAAGAATTACATTTTCTTTTAAACCTTTCAACCAGTCGATTCGACCCTTTAACGCAGCTTTAGCCAAAACTCGAGTTGTTTCTTGGAAACTAGCTTCTGAAATATAGCTTTGTGTGTTTAAAGATGCTTTAGTTATTCCCAATAATATTGGTTCGTAAGGAATTGCTTCTTCCAAAATACGATTCATTCTTCGTGCTCGTGAGGATTCAATAAGTTCACCAGGTAAAAATACATTTATCATTCCATCTTCCGAAGTAACCACCTTCGAAGTCATTTGCCGCACAATAATTTCGATATGTTTATTCGATACATGTACACCTTGAGATTGATATACTTTCTGAATTTGATCCACTAAAATAATTTGGCCCTGTTCTATCCCTATTCTTGTACTCAAAAAGAATCCCCAAAGATTACCTATAAACTTTTTCATATCATTGCTCCAATCTTCGAAACTATTCTCTAAATTAATAGATACTAAGTTTACGGAACGTGCTTCTAGTAATTGTTCTACCTTGGGTAAGCCTTGAATTATATCTCCCGATTTTAATCGTTCATATATAAGAGTTATTAAAGTGTCGCCTTCTATTACAAACTCTCCATAATTATTATGAATGATTGCTCCGCGAGTAGTTAAGTATGGTTTAGCCAATCTAATAACTAAATAATTGGTATGTACGCCTATAATTTGACCGGATGGGTTATTTCCTGAATATTCCGATATAGAAAAATTCTCAAAGAAAAAATTTCCAAGATTCAATTTTTGTAATATTTTTTCCCACCAGGGGATAGGCGGTAGAGACCACCTGAATAAGTTTTGATTAATATTTATTCCGATAATAAGTTCATAAATTTTATAATATTCATCGACAAAATGCCATTTTGGGCTTTGAGAAGTATTTGCATATTTTTGACTTATTGGAGATTTATTCGGTATTTTTTTGGTATCGCCAAACCAATAGAAACATTCAAAAGAATTTTTAATATTTGAAAGATTGCCTATTAACCCGACCTTGTCAAATAATACTATTCCTAGAGGACTGTTTATTAGCTGATCCTTTTTCATATTTATTTCTTTTGATTGATTATAATCATTCAAACCTTTTTGATATTCCGAAAACTCAAAAAACTTATTTAAAACAAAGTTATTAACATTTTTTTTTACAGTAAGCTTAGGTAATTTATTGATTCTTAATATTCCAACCGAATCCACCGGGGACAAAATTATAAAAGATTTAATTCCATAATTTTTGTTATAGGAAATACGTACAATCCCTTGATGTTTACTTATTATTTGTTTATTCGAAGGTGATAAGAAAATATTAAAAAAATTTCTTTTTAAAACATCTTTAATACTCAATTCTTTCTCTGATCTTTCTCTATCTAATACGAGAACGGAATTAATCAAACTCATTTGAATAAATGTTCTGGCATTATTTTTTGTTTTCACCTTCAAAAACGATATATGAGCTTTTCCCAAAAAGTATTTTTCTTTCCAGTGCACAATTAAACAGATTTGAAGTAATTGAATATATTTTTCGTTCAATAGTCGGATCTGCTCACCATCTTCATGAAATAAATAACTTACACTTTTAATTTTCAAATGTGTATTTCTTCGCAATAAATTTAAAAGGTTTATTCCGTTGGATCCATCAAGAACTTTGTATTCAGTTGCAGGTCTCATAAAAGCGAAAGGCCTTTTTTCTTTGGAAGGCATAATCCATTGAAGATATACCCAATTATTGCACTTAAAGTCATTAAAGATTTTTTTACCGGGGGGAATTAAAAGACTTATTTGTTTTGAAATTTGATATATTTTCTCTGGATAATATATAGTTCCAGGTAAAATTTTAACTTCATAAGTATTATTTGTTCTTTTTTCAATTTCAACTAATCCGTCCATATCATTCTCAACATTTGAAGTAATTAATTCACCTGTCCGAACGAATTGGTTATTCTCTACCAAAAGAGATGATAAGCTTTTAGTAGAAAGATATATTTTTTCAGGAATGAAAAAAAAATTTCCTCCCTTTATAATTGTATATTTCGGTTGAAAATATTTCGTTTTTGCTTCTTCAAAATGATTTCTATTAATTGAATCAGTCTTAATAGTACCATATTTAAGAATTCCTGATTTATATAGTTTGTATTTGGGAGGATCTGAAATGGCAAAAACATCGTTATTTCGTAAAATTCCCTTTTTTCGTATCTCGAGACTAAAAGGAGTTGTATATTTTTCGCATAAAAAGAAATTTCTATTTCTTTTGACGATATGATATCCGGATAGAATAGTACTAGAATTTACTAAGTTGTTTAAATTATTGAGAATGGTATGAGCTAGTCCGGATTTCATAAAGATTTTATTTCTTCGATAAATCCAAGAATTGAAAATACAAATATTAATTTGATTTTTATTTTCCAAAAAAGAAAAATTCTTTTTTTCTTTTGCAATTAAAGTTTTGTAAGCAATTTTATCTTGATTTTCATAAAATAAAATTGGTAGTTTATCCCTCTTACTATAAGATTTTCCAGATAATATCCATATATGAGACGTTTCGAGTATGGGATGAATATTACTATGGATATATTTGGAAGCGTGACGTACTTTCGTATTCCAATACATTTCTCCCTCTAAGTTAGAATAAATGTATTTTTGAACTTTTTCTTTGAAAGGTAATATTTTAGCTCGAATTTCAGCAATGACTTGCTTTGATTCCACGTATTGATTATTTTGAACTAATAATAAACTCTTTGATGGAATTGTTAGATTGTGTATTTTATCTTTACTTTGAATGCGTAAAAATAAATTAGTATGGCACATCCAAGCGGGATGTCCATGACGAGTACGCGTTGGATGAATCAAAGTTTCATCAAATTGTATAATTCCATTAAAAGGAGTTCGTACGTGTTCTGCAATATCGCCGGTAAATACACCCCCAGTATGGAAAGTTCTTAAAGTTAATTGAGTTCCTGGTTCACCAATAGATTGACCCGCAATAATACCTACGGCTTCACCTATTTCTATCAAATTTCCATTTGTTAGACTCCAACCATAACATGATTGACAAACCCAAAACATACTTTTACAAGTTAAGGGAGATCTTACAGATATTCGTTCAGTATTTAAATTGGTTAATTTATTTGCTAAAGAAGCTCCAATATCTTGGTTGCGAGTAGCAAAACACCGATTATTTATATATATATTTTCTGCCAATACTCGACCAATTACTTTCTGTTGAAAAAAGTTTTTTTTCACTTGGAAAGTACTTATTAAAATACCATAAATGCTTCCACAATCTATTTTACGTACAACAATTCGTTGAACTACCTCAACGAGTCTTCGGGTTAAATATCCAGCATCAGATGTTCTTACCGCAGTATCTACAACTCCTTTACGAGCCCCGTAACAAGAAATAATATATTCTGTTAGAGATAATCCTTCGCGAAAATTACTTTGAATGGGTAAATCAATAATTTGACCTTGAGGGTCTGACATTAAACCTCTCATCCCCACCAATTGATGAACCTGAGATATACTTCCACGTGCACCTGAAAAAGACATCATATGAACTGGATTTGAGGGATCTGTCATTCCGAAGTTGGGGTTCATTTCTTGTTTCAAATATTCACTTGTTGCATACCATGTTTCAATAAGTTGACGTAATTTCTCTACAGCATGTAGGTTTCCATAATGATGATGTTTCTCGGAAAGATTAGTATATTGTTCGGCATCTCTAATAAGCCAACCTTTCGAAGGTGCTGTTAAAAGGTCATCAATACCCAGCGAAATCGCACCTGACGTAGCATATTTAAATCCCAATGTTTTTAATTGGTCCAAAATATGTGTTATATATGTAATTCCAAAATGGGATATTAATCTGCTTATGAGTTGTTTTATGCCAATTCGATCCATAACTTTATTATAAAATATCAAATCGACCGGTTCTGTCATATGATAAAACCTCTCTTTTTTATAAACATAAATCACCCATTAATTTAAGCCGTTAATTCTTTGCCGGTTGATTCACATCCCCCCCAAGTAAAAAATGATTTTTTCTTATATTTTGTATAAACGTTTCTCGTTCTAAAGCCGCTTTATAAGTACCTTGTATGGCTTCATTAATCTGTTGATTAAATAAAATACGACCTACAGTTGTACAAATATAAATGCTCAGTGTTGTTTGATCTCGATTCTTCCTCAATTGGTAATGTTCATAAATTCTGGAAAAACTCCCAAATGATTTATATCTAATTTCAATAGGGTCTTCGCGAGTTATTGAAGTAACTATTTGAAAATTTATCCGTCTTTGCAACCATAAAAGACTATGCAGATTTATTTTTTTTTGTTGATAGGCCCCGAAAATATCGTCGTAGCTATAAAAATATGGTATTTTCGAAAGAGACAATTTTTTAATAGAATTAGTTTTTTCATCGAGATTGTTACTTTCATTGGGGTGATATCTATTACCATAAATACCTCGATAACTTTCTATTGTTAAAATATAAAGTCCAAGTAGCATATCTTGGCTGGGTATACACACAGGCTCTCCGGTGGCTGGGGATAATATATTCCTGCGCGAAAGCATAAGTAGACGGGCTTCCGTTTGGGCTTCTAAAGATAAAGGTATATGAACAGCCATTTGGTCTCCATCAAAATCGGCATTGAAACCCCCACAAACTAATGGATGTAAATGAATAGCTCTTCCATCTACCAAAATAGGTTGAAAAGCCTGTATTCCTAATCTATGTAAGGTTGGGGCTCTATTTAATAGAATGGGATGTCCTTCCATTATTTGTTGTAGAAGTTTCCAGATAATTGGTTTTTTATCTTGAATCATAGTTTTTGCCGCTCGAAGATTAGGAGCAAGATTTCGTCCGATAAGCCCACGAATAACGAATGCTTGAAAAAGTTCTATTGCCATTTCTCGGGGTAATCCACATTGATGTAATGGAAGATACGGGCCTACAACAATGACCGAGCGACCTGAATAATCAACTCGTTTTCCAAGTAAATTTTCCCGAAATCTTCCCTCTTTTCCTTCGATTAAGTCTGAGAAAGATTTATAGGGTCTATTATGGCCATCTCTCATAGGTTGTCCCCGAATCCCGTTATCGATCAATGCATCAACAGCTTCTTGAATTAGTCTTTTTTGACAAACAATTAAACCTCCAGGTGTTGAATCACTACGTGCTAAAAAATCGAGAAGAGTATTATTTCTATAAATGATTCTTCTATAAAGTTCATTCAAATCGGATGTAATTAATTCGCCCTCACCCAATTCAATCATCGGTCTTAATTCGGGAGGAAGCACTGGTAAAATAGATAAAACCATCCATTCTGGTTTTATATCCGTTCGAATAAAATGTTCGGCCAATTTTATACGTCTAATAAGTAAATCTTTTCGTCTTTGAATTTTTCGGTCTTCCCAATTATTTCCTGTCGATTTCTGTTCAGCAAATTCTTCCCATTCTAAATGTGCTCGATCTATAACATTCTGTAAATTTAAATTCGTTAATTGTTTTTTAACAGCATCTCCACCTGTGGCGATTTCCCTATTTCTAAATACTTCGAATCCACCATAAGAGAAAAATCGAGGAAATATGTCCCTCCAAGATTGATCTTCGTACTTAAACAAGCCTCGTAATTTCAATATAGTAGGTTTTTCATCAACGGGTCTAGCAATAAAAAGATCGGGATAGGTTGTTTATAAGAGTCCCCCCCCGCGAATCGGACATGAAAGTTTCCCGTCATCCGGCTCAAATAGTTATATCTTATCTCTAAAAATTGAGAATTTTTGTTTAATAAATATATTATTTTTTATATAAATTCCTTCACTTTTATAAATAATATTTCTACTCGTGACTCAAGTTATAATTTCATAATTTTCTAGAAATTTGTTGAGTAGTCTCAGTCCCTTCAAAATTTATACAAATTAATTGCTGAATCTGGAAAGGTTTTTCTTGTTCATGTTTCAATTTCTGTATCCTTTAGGTTTTTGCTCTATTTCGATGATTTATCCTTTATCTAAAGTATATTTGCGATGAATTTACTTTGACATATCATAGAAAAATATTTTTCGTTTCTCATTCTACGAAATCTAAATCGCAAATAATTTTTATCTAACCCTGGATTGACTCCTCCAACAATTAAAACTTTAAGAATTGTTTCATTTTGAGTTTCATTTCATTATTTCATAATGATATGTCAAAATGGGAGGTACTCTATCTAAGGCTAAAAGATTAGAATAACAGTTTTTTTCTGTGAAATAAAAACTTATGATCAAGTCACACATCGCAATAAACTAGACTTTCTAACTCTTTAAGTGGTTTGGCTAATAAATTGGCGATACAACTAGGAAGGCGTTTCAAATACCATACATGTGTTACAGGGCAGGCCAATTCAATATATCCCATTCGATATCGTCGAATCCTCGATTCGGTAAAATCTACTCCACAATGTTCACAAAATTTTATATTATCTTTTTTATCCTGAACTCCCCGATATTTTCCGCAAATACAAACTCCACTTTTAATAGGTCCAAAGATTCGTTCGCAAAATAAACCATCTTTCTCTGGTTTATGCGTTTTATAATGCAATGTATAAGGTTTTGTTACTTGGCCGATAATTTCTCCATTGGGTAATATTCTTTTACCCCAATTACGAATTTGTTCTGGAGAAGCTAATTCAATTCGCAGATGTTGATACTTCTGTTGATAAGTCATAACATGAAGATTCCAAATTGTTTTTTTAAATTTCTTTCAGTTTTAATTCCAAATCTTTCTCGAGGATAGTAGCATGATTAATTTCTAGTGCCAAAGATCGTAATTCGCGAACAAGTAATTTAAAAGATTCTGGAGCAGTCTCAGGTTTAGGTATAGGTTCTCCCGTGACAATAGCGCCAAGTACTTCATAACGAGCTCGAATATGATCCGATTTAATAGTTAGCATTTCCTGTAATATGTAAGCGACACCAAAACCTTCCAAAGCCCAAACCTCCATCTCTCCGACTCGTTGTCCTCCCCGTCTTGATCTTCCCCTCAGTGGTTGTTGAGTAACTAACGCATAGGGGCCGCTCGAACGTGCATGAATTTTATCATCCACTTGATGAATTAATTTCAACATATATGCTTTTCCTATCGTAATAGGTTGCTCAAAAATTTCTCCAGTTCTTCCATCAAGTAGTTGGTTCTTTCCAGGATTCTCGGGTTCAAATAACCATGGATTCATTGTTTTTTCACTCGCTTCATAAAGTTGTGAAAATACCAATTTTCTAGAAGCTTCTCGTTCATATCTCTCATCGAATGGTATTATTCTATAATTTTTTTTAAGAAAATTTCCAGCTAAACCAAGTAAACATTCAAAGATTTGTCCTACATTCATTCGTGAAGGCACACCTAACGGACTTAATACCATATCGATGGGCGTACCATTCTGTAGAAAAGGCATATCTTGTCTTGGTAATATCTTCGAAATAATACCTTTATTACCATGTCTGCCAGCAACTTTATCACCGACTTGTATCTTGCGTCTCTGCAGAATGTAAACATGTATAATTCTGGCATCTTTTGAATCATCCTCCCGATAAATAGATCTAATATCGATTACTCGTCCCCCTCCACCTATGGGTACTTTCAGACAATTTTCCCTAGAATTGGCTACTTGAATCCCAAAAATAGCTTGCAATAATTTACCCTCGGGGGCTCGTAACGTTTCTTCTGTCGCTTGAGGAGTCAATTTTCCGACCAAAACATCTCCTGTCTCGACCCATGCTCCCGTCGATACAATACCGTTTTTATCTAGGTGACGGAGTAGATAATTGTCTAAATGAGGAATTTCTCGCGTGAATTTTTCAGCACCTTGACTTGTCATACGAGCTTCAATTTCATATCGTTCGATATGAAGTGAGGTATATATGTCTTGATATATTAAGCGTTCACTAATCGGAATAGCGTCTTCAAAATTGTAACCTTCCCACGGCATATAAGCTACTAAAATATTTCTTCCTAGAGCAAGTTCACCTTTCGAAGTTGCTGCACCATCAGCTAGAATTTGTCCCTCTTTTATATATTTCTCGCTCTTTACCCGTGGCTTCTGATGTAGACAAGTATTATTATTCGATCTTTGATATATAATTAAATTTATATCTATTTTTTCTTTCTCATCAAATGATAAAGTGATTTTATCATTATCAATATAATGAATTTTTCCCCCCGTCCGTGCCACAGTTACACTACCGGAATCTATAGCTATCTGACCCTCTATCCCCGTGCCTACAATACATTGTTCTGTTTCTAAAAGTGGAACAGCTTGACGCTGCATATTTGAGCCCATCAACGCTCGATTTGCATCATTATGTTCGAGAAAGGGAATAAGGGAAGATCCAATAGAAAAATATTGTAAAGGAAAAATACTTCGCAGATGTATTTGTTCCCAAGGAATAGCTACAAAATCTTGCCGATAGCGAGCTGGGGTAATTAGCTCTTCCCGGTTGTTTTCATCTAATGCTAGACAATTTCCCGTGGCGATTCGATAATATTCATCTTCATCTGCTGATAAATTAAGGATTTTTTCGTCTTTAGATAATTCCGAAATTTTATAAAAAGGACTTTCTAAGCAACCTAGACTGTTTATTTCTGCATGAACAGCTAACGAACCTATAAGTCCTGCATTCATTCCTTCCGAAGTTTCGATGGGACAAATACGCCCATAATGACTCGGATGGATGTCACGAACTTGGAATCCAGCGGTTCGTCTTGTTAATCCACCGGGACCTAAAGAACTTAATCTTCTTTTATGAACCATTTCCGTTAATGGGTTCGTCTGATCCAAAAATTGGGATAATGGGTGTGAACCAAAAAACTCTTTGAATGTCATTACTAATGGAGTCGGGGTTACTAAACTTTTTGGTGTTGGAAATCGTTTCCGCTTAGTAGCTCCGCGTAAAATTTGTCGAATCGAGTTCTCTAAACGGTTCAATGCTAATTTTAGTTGATCTTGTGATAAATCTGCTACAGAACAAACACGTCGATTTTTTAGATGATCTATGTCATCAAGTCGACCCAATCCAAATTTTAATTTTATCAAATAATCAACAGCTGTTACAATATCTTGAGGTAATAAAAAAGTTTCAGTTTCAGGTACGTTCAGATTCAATTTTTTGTTTAAATTTAGACGTCCTATTTTTCCTAATTCACACCTTTGTTGAAAGAATTTTCTCTGTAATTCTTTGCGTATGGATTCTGAAAAGGTTATGTCACCACCTAAACAATATAGCTGTTTATAAAGTTCAACTATCGCTTCCTCAGTTGAAGAAGGATATTCTTTTTTCGTTTTTTTTTCCATAGAGTCTAAAAAAATTTTGGGATAGCAAACACTTACCAATATTTTTTTCGGATTCAGACCCATGGCTCCTAATAGAATCAAAATGGATACTTTTCGTTTTTTACTTATTCGGGCCCATATACGTTTTTTACTATCAATTTCTAGTTTCAATCTCCCCCCCCAATTGGAAATTAAAGTTCCTGTATATATTGGAACTCCGTTGCGATCTAATTCCGAATTGTAGTAAATTCCAGGGCTTCGCAAAATTTGATTAATTATGACCCTGGCAACGCCATTAACAACAAATGTACCTTGAGAATTCATTAGGGGAATACTCCCAAGAAACACTGTTTGTCTCTGTGTTTTACCCCCCCTTCCTTGCGTCAATTGAGCAGGTACATATAGATCCGAAGAATATGTGATAGATTGATATACAGCATCTCTTTCTCTCAAAGAAGGTTCTGCTAACTTATATTGTTCACCGAATATCCGAAATTCCAATTCTTGATCTATATCTTGAATTTTGGGAAAATTTATTAATTCCTCAATCAAACCTTTATTGATAAAACGATTAAATCCTTCGAATTGTATTCTTCCAAATTCGGGGAGTACGAAAATCTCCATATTTTCCTTTACAATTTGATTGGAGTTTATTCAACTAATGTTACTAAAAAATAAAACTAAAGTTAATTTTATATTAAAAACGTTTCTTTATTTTCATTCCGCTATCAAATCAGTTTTTAAGTCTTGATTTCTGTTTCGTCCTCACGAATTATATAATATAATTTGAGAAACATATTCAATAAAGTGTATTATTTAATAGGAACAAACAGCGGCATGGCCAAGTGGTAAGGCAAGGGACTGCAAATCCTTTATCCCCAGTTCAAATCTGGGTGTCGCTTCGTTTCGAATGCATAGAAAAAGTGGATTATCTATTTCGTCATTTCTAGGAGCAAACCGTTATGCTCTATGTATTATAGTCTGTAACATTTGAAATGTTCCTCAAAACATCGTATTATAGACAACCCATATATATTTTGAACAATTGGGAAAGAAAAATCAATTAAACTATGAATAATTTATAATTAGGAATAATTTATTAAATAATTCTTTGGGGAAATCCAAAAAAATATGGATTTATATACATTCATATGTATATATATATATACATATGAATGTATATCTCTGTCTCTCATATCAATTGAAACCGGAATAGAATCGGAAGGAATTATGGATATTACTAATATAGCTTGGGGTGCTTCAATGGTTGTTTCTACTTCTTCTTTGTCACCTGTAGTATGGGGAAGAAGTGGTTTATGAATCTTCATTAGAATTTAGGACATATTCCTTTCTTTTTTCAATATTTCATCCGAAATAAGAAGGCATTGAATTCAGTGAATTTCAATGTCTTCTTATTTCGCTCGTTTCCACAATAAGAAACATGTTTAGTATAAGAAACTTTTTCAAGTTTATTTCTATGAATGGAAACGTTAGTTTTTAACTTAAAATTTTTATAAGTACATTTTGTTCCAACTTCCGAATCTATCCCTATTTTTTTTTTATATCCTGAATAATGAGAAGAATTTCTTAGATAAATATTTTCCACAATAAAAAAAATAGTTGTTCCGCTTAGAAGTATTTGTGATAATAGGAGAAGTGGATCCAATCGCCAACCCTGAAAAAAGGGAATTCCTCCGCACAATAAGCCGATGGAAGAGAAAAAAAAGTCGTAATATTGGGATAGGTTGAAGTAAGCCCCCCCCCAAAAACCATATATGATATTTTAAAATCTGTATGGCTTGAATAAAAAATAACAGAATTTTTTACCCGGAATCCAAGTTAATTTTAAAAACTTTTTGGATCGTCTTTGTTTCTTTTAATTAGTTAGATAATATGTACTGTGTTTAACATACTGTCTCTAACCTCAAAAAAATTTATATTTCTTAGTACTTTCTTTCCATCCTTAGGTTCATATTAAATTCCGTTGCTATTACTAATTGTTGTCTAGAGAAAAAAATAAGTAACGAAGAGATTTTTTTAATAGTAATAACTGTATCAAAAAGGCTTTCGAAATAACGTAAGAAATGTTTAAATCTTTTAACCATGGATTCATTTGTATTAATTAAAGATTAAAAAAATAATTTTTTATTCAAGTTTCACATCGATAATACTTATTGATATGTTGAAATATTTTTTTAAGTACATTGAAAACTCACACCCCTAGAAGCATAAGGTTCCCTCTTTTTGAGGGCATATAAAGATATACCTACTATTACTAAAGTTATCCCTATTATGGTACTAGGGCCTAATTCCATATGATTCATTTTTTATTACGTGTTGAATGAAAGGGGGGGGAGGGGTAAAAAAATGAAAATAATATTTATTATTTTTTATTCACTTTTCTCTCACCCCCCCTTCTATAATTTTTTCATATTAATTATTTTGGCTAGCAGCTGTTCGTACATAAAGAATAAGTAAAAAAGCTGTAGGGATTAGAATAAAAAGAGCTGTAGCAATAAATGCTGAAATATTTACTTCCATAATTATATTATTTTAATGGTTTCTCGGAAATCTCCGAAATATCGTTTTATAAAATACGAACCTGTTTTCGAAACAAAAATAAATTTGTTCAAAATTTATATTCAAAAATTTAATTCGCCATTTACTCAATATTCATAGAAATTCTATGTTTCGAGTTCGATAATTTCTGTTTTTTATTATCAATGGAATAGTATAACATATAAAATATTTATCTAGATAGCTTTAGATAAGTATTTTCTTATTTGCCTTGAAGAGGATTCGAACCTCCATGCTTAAAGCACGAAATTTTGAATCTCGCGTGTATACCATTTCACCATCAAGGCTTCAAATATGTATGTAGTGAATAGCATAATATATTATTATTATCCACTACATACAATAATACTATCTTTTTCTCTTTCCGCGACAGAAATAGAGATTATTAATACATATTGATTAATTAATAAAAATACTTAATTTTAAATTATCTTGGATAAGATAGAAAAATAAATTTGTGAAAAAACCTAAAAAAATAGATCCTATTGTACATAAAAGTATAGTAAATTCAATCGAATTTTTTTTCAAGAAAGTAGTTGGTGAAACAATATAAGTTTGTATATAAGGATTTAATTGTTTTTCTTTCGAATATATCATCGATTTTATAATTTTCAAGTAATAATAAATTGAAAATATACTTGTGATTAGTGCTATGATCACTAAAAAATAGAGACCTACCTGCCATCCACACCAAAATAAGTATAATTTACCAAAAAAACCTGTCAAGGGAGGTATACCTCCCAATGATAATAAACAAATTGTTAACGAAATACTCAATAAAGGGTCTTTTCTATATAATCCTTCGTAATCACGAATGTTATCTGTTCCTGTACGTAAACTAAACAATATAACACAAGCAAATGTACCTAAATTCATGAAAATATAGAAAAAGGTATAGATAATCATACTCGAATAGCCATTCAAATTATTAGTTATCAATCCAATAAGAATATATCCTATCTGACTTATTGAGGAATATGCCAACATACGCTTTATACTTGTTTGAGTAATTGCGACTAAATTACCTAGAATCATACTTGAAATCGCTAAAATTTCTAATAGAATTTTCCATTCGTTCGGTGAAAAAATGAAAATAATATTGAAAATTCGAGTAACTAAAGCTATAGCAGCTATTTTAGAAGTAGTTGGAAGGAAAGCAGCGACTGGAGTAGGTGAGTTAGAGTCGGAAAATTTTCAATTCCCTCTCATTCAAAACCGTGCATGAAATTTTAATTTCACACGGCTTCTAAATAATGAATTAATAATAAATTTTTATTATTTTTTTACGATAATCCATCATTTTCCTCGTGTGTGTATAATAACTTTTAAACTTTGCGAGGAATCCTTTTGAAAAATTTTAAATCATTCTATTTTTTTCCGTTCCCAACAATTATAATACATTTTTCATTTTAGGATTAATTTTATCAACTAGTATTCCCATATCACCTTTCGTCGCGAAGAATAAAAACCAAATTATGGTGGAAATTTTTCATATATTTTTAGACAAGTCCCTTTATTCGTAAAAACTATCCCTAATAATTGTTGAATCTGTCAAGTTATTTTTATTCACAAAAAATAAATGTTTGAAATTTTGTTTTATCTTAAATTCGAAATTTTGTAAAAATTCCATTTTTTAATCTAAGTGAAGATTGTATTATTTTATACTGTGTTTTTGTCAAGTTATTGAAAGAAATTTAGGTATATTAAAAAATTTACAATTTTAATAATTGAAATTTCTCAAACGGATCACACTCCTTCGTAGATATCAGGAGTCCATTGATGAAAAGGAACTAGTGAGAGTTTGAAAGCAAGCCCAGCTGTAATACATAAAAGTGCAATAAATATTCCTGTAGAATTCCACATTTGCGTAGCCGAAACACCATCTACTATCTTTTGTATATTGGTTTCTCCCCCTGACAATCCATATAACCAAGAAAAACCATATGCAAGGATTGACGAGCTTAATCCACCTATAAGTAGATATTTCATGGTAGCTTCATTCGATCTAATATCTTTTTTTGTATAACCACATAACAAATAAGAACATAAACTTAAACATTCTAAGGACACAAAAATAGTTATTAAGTCGTTAGCACCACAAAGCAACATTCCCCCTATAGTAGCTCCTAAAATAAATATTAAAAATTCAGGAATAGCCATTCCCGTACATTCAGTATATTCTAAAGCCATGGGAATGCATATTATAGAAGATAAAGATATCAAAATTTGAAATATTCTATTAAAGCTATCGGTTTGAAAAGAACCCGAAAAATCAAGAATTGCTTCGGTTTCCCATCGAGATATTAATATTAACGAACTTACTAGTAAACTTATTAGAGAGGTTAAATAAAAAATAGTTGTATTTTTTTCATCAGACACTAAATCGATCAAAAAAATGATTAATAAACCAAAAATTAGAATACATTCAGGTAAAATTGTGTTTCCATATGAAAGAAATCTATCAAGTTCTAATTTCATAAAAATTGTTTATGGGATAAATATTTCTAATTCATAGAGTGAAAAATGTGTATGTACGGTTTATTGTAATACATAATAAACCGTACATACACATTTTTCACTCTATGAAAATTCTACTAATTTGGAGCATTTACCTCGCGATTCGAATAATAAATTTAACGAAAATGTGCAAAAGCTCGATTAGCTTCCGCCATTTTGTGCGTTTCCTCCCTCCTACGTACAGCAATTCCATTATTTTTAGCAGCATCTATTAGTTCATAACTCAATTTAGCAGCCATACTTTCGCCGGAACGCTTCCTTGCTGCGCCTAATAACCAACGAATAGCCAGTGCTTTTCCTTGTGTCGACTGAATTTCGAGTGGAATTTGATAGGTGGATCCACCTATACGGCGTGCTTTTACTGCTACATTTGGGGTTACTTTTCCTATAGCTTGACGTAGTACAAATAATGGGTTTTTTTTTGTCCTCTGTCCGATATTTCCCATAGCTTTATACAAAATTCGATAAGCTAGTGATTTTTTTCCATTTTTCAGAATACGATTAACTAGCATATTGATTAATCGATTACGATATATTGGATCAGGTTTTGCAATTTTTTTTTCCGCAATACTTTTACGTGACATAATATAAATAATTGAATCGATATTTTATTTATAAACGAATTTATTTAATTTATTTTGACTTTTCTACTCCATATTGTAGGATGGATCTATGCAATCTTCCCCCAAACCGTACGGCCAGTTTTCACCGAATACGGCTTTCAACATCTTAATTTCAATTTTGTATTGATGCTCACTCACTTCATAATTGAGTATCCGTTTCCGTTTCCGGAAATCTTGCATTTCTTAATCCCAAATTTTATTACCCTTAGGTCCCTCAGACACTATACAAGACTTTAAGTTTATGAGAAATAATTGCTATTTTTATTTGTTCTAAAAAAATAAAAACTTTTACTCAATTTAAAGTTAGGGAAAACTACATTAATTAAATCGAAATTAAGACCCTAGGTAAATATAAATAATATTTTTTTAATTATTAATAGCATGCTCTGTTCCCCATATGAAATTTGATTTTTTTAGTTAGTTAGGTTAGCTATTCATTTTCACATTTTTAGCAATAAATCGCTGGGTATCAAAAATGATACAAGTTTTAGGAAATGATATACAACGCACTAGAACGCCCTTGGCGACGATCTTTTACCCCTACCGAATCTAATGTGCCTCTAATGATATGATATCTTACACCAGGCAAATCTTTAACTCTCCCTCCTCTCACTAAAACTACAGAGTGTTCTTGTAAATTATGTCCCATACCTGGGATGTATGCCGTAATTTCAAATCCAGATGTTAATCTAACTCGAGCAACCTTCCGTAAGGCGGAGTTTGGTTTTTTTGGTGTTGTAGTGTAAAAGTTGATAAAAAGTTACCTTTTTTATCACTCTACAAAACCGTACATGAAATTTTCACTTCATACGGCTCCTTATTCAAATTTGTGATGATTCAGATATAAATGAAATATATAAATGGTTGTATTTTAATGTGTTTGTTTTCCAAAAATTCGATGAGTTAATATTAGCTTATCTCTGTCGTTATACCTAAAAAGGAATTATTCTATTAGAGACCATTCAGCCATGGATGCTTCTCTGCCCAAATTGTATACATATATTCATAATCTGTATATATATTTTTATTGATTTGTTTATTAAAAATTTCAGTTTTTTCAAACTGTTTACATCAGGTA